ATATAAATAATATATAAATAATATATAAATAATATATAAATATTGTAGTAAAATATAAAGTAAATAGCAGAGTTTAGTTTAGTAAAATATATTGAAATAAGCTAATAATTAGTGTGAAATAAAGATTAAGTAAAATATGATAAACTAAATTAAATAATAGAATTTACTAAGGTTTTAAGCTCAAAATGTAGGAAGAGGTAAAAAAAATTACCGTTAGTGTGACAGTTCAACTTCGGCAATTATAACTTTTCAATTTAAAAATTTTAACTTTCGTGACAATTTTACTGTAGGCTTTCATGATACACTCGTATGAACATCTAATTTGCGGTTTTTCTTTTTGGAATGACACTGTATCTTGGATTTTAGATTCAAGACAAGATTTGATATGAAAATCTATCATTAGTTAAATGAAGAGTTTGATCCTTGCTCAGGATGAACGCTGGCGGCATGCTTAACACATGCAAGTCAAACGAATTTGGTTTTCGGATTAAATTAGTGACGGACGGGTGAGTAATATGTAAGAATTGACACTTAGGTGGGGGATAACAATTGGAAACGTTTGCTAATACCCCATATTGCTTTTATAGTTAAAGATTTATCGCCTAGGTACAAGCTTGCATCTGATTAGCTAGTTGGTGAGGTAATGGCTTACCAAGGCGATGATCAGTAGCTGGTTTGAGAGGATGATCAGCCACACTGGGACTGAGACACGGAACAGACTCCTACGGGAGGCAGCAGTGAGGAATTTTGCACAATGAGTGAAAGCTTGATGCAGCAATGCCGCGTGGAGGAAGAATGCCTTAGGGTTGTAATCTCCTTTTCTCATTGAAGAAGTTCTGACGGTATTTGAGGAATAAGCATCGGCTAACTTCGTGCCAGCAGCCGCGGTAATACGAGGGATGCAAGCGTTATCCGGAATTATTGGGCGTAAAGAGTTTGTAGGTGGTTGAATGTGTTTAATGTTAAATATTAAAGCTCAACTTTGAAGTTGCATTAAAAACTATTCGACTTGAGTATGATAGAGGTAAAGGGAATTCTCAGTGTAGCGGTGAAATGCGTAGATATTGGGAAGAACACCAATGGCGAAAGCACTTTACTAGGTTAATACTGACACTAAGAAACGAAAGCTAAGGGAGCAAAAGGGATTAGATACCCCTGTAGTCTTAGCGGTAAACGATGGATACTAAGTGGTGCTTTATTTTAGTGCTACTGTAGCTAACGCGTTAAGTATCCCGCCTGGGGAGTACGCTTGCAAAAGTGAAACTCAAAGGAATTGACGGGGGCCCGCACAAGCGGTGGAGCATGTGGTTTAATTCGATGGCACACGAAGAACCTTACCAGGATTTGACATGCTAGGAAGTTTATTGAAAGATTTATTTGCCTTAGGGAACCTAGACACAGGTGGTGCATGGCTGTCGTCAGCTCGTGTCGTGAGATGTTGGGTTAAGTCCCGCAACGAGCGCAACCCTCGTTCTTAGTTGTTTTAATATCTAAGAAGACTGCTGATTATAAATCGGAGGAAGGTGGGGATGAGGTCAAGTCATCATGCCCTTTATATCCTGGGCTACACACGTGCTACAATGGTTAAGACAATGAGTTGCTACTCTGTGAAGACAAGCTAATCTCTTAAACTTAACCTTAGTTCGGATTGTAGGCTGCAACTCGCCTACATGAAGCTGGAATCGCTAGTAATCGCCGGTCAGCTATACGGCGGTGAATCCGTTCCCGGGCCTTGTCCACACCGCCCGTCACACTATGAAAGCTGGCCTTGCCTGAAGATGTTATCTTAACTCTTTAGAGATGGAAATATCTAAGGCCGGGTTAGTGATTGCAGTGAAGTCGTAACAAGGTAGCCGTACTGGAAGGTGCGGCTGGAACAACTCCATCTAAGTTTTACTTAGTTTTTGTTAATTTTAATTTCTAATATTATTAACTATAATTTGGTTAGTTTTATTAGTCAGGGCTATTAGCTCAGTTGGTTAGAGCGTACCCTTGATAAGGGTAAAGTCGCTGGTTCAAGTCCAGCATGGCCCTACTTAGGGGGTATAGCTCAGTTGGTAGAGCGCTGCCTTTGCAAGGCAGATGTCAGCGGTTCGAGTCCGCTTATCTCCAGCTTTTGAAGTAGGTTAAATGAATTTTGGCTTATGTGGGATAGCTTGGCACTTGGAGTCGAAGAAGGGCGTAGTAACTAACGATATGCTTTGGGGAGCAAGAAACAAGCATTGATCCAAAGATTCCCGAATAGGGCAACCTATTAACTTAACTCTTACTGAATTTTTAAGTATTTTGTGGGTAACTCAGTGAACTGAAACATCTTATTAGCTGAAGGAAAAGAAAGCAATTGCGATTTTCTTATTAGCGGCGAGCTAACTGAAAATAGCCTAAACCTTTTAGGTGTAGTGGGGGTAATTTTTACTAATTAAACTACTTTTGAAATTATTGATTGTAATACTAAAGAGGGTTGAAAGTCCCGTAAAAAGTCATAATAATTAGTTTTTTATTTCCCGAGTAGCATAGAGCACGTGGAATTCTGTGTGAATCAGCGAGGACCATCTCGTAAGGCTAAATACTCCCAAGTGACCGATAGTGAAATAGTACCGTGAGGGAAGTGCTGAAAAGAACCCTGAGAAGGGAGTGAAATAGATCATGAAAGCATAAGCTTACAAGCAGTAGGAGATCCTTTTAAGGTTTGACTGTGTGCCTGTTGAAGAATGTGCCGGCGACTTATAGATTGTGGCTTGGTTAAGGTTTTTGTGCCGGAGCCATAGTGAAGACGAGTTTGAATAAAGCGTTTTGTCACTGTTTATAGACCCGAACCCGGGTGATCTAATCATGACCAGGATGAAGCTTGGGTAACACTAAGTGGAAGACCGAACCCACCAATGTTGAAAAATTGGGGGATGAGTTGTGATTAGCGGAGAAATTCCAATCGAACTCGGAGCTAGCTGGATCTCTTCGAAATGCGTTGAGGCGCAGCAATTAGTTATGGTTTGACCAGGGGTAAAGCACTGTTTCGACAAGGGCTATGAAAGTAGTACCAAGTTGTAGCAAACTCTGAATACTGGTTTTTATTTCAACTGATTAGTGAGACTGTGGGGGATAAGCTTCATAGTCAAGAGGGAAACAGCCCAGATCACCGTTTAAGGCCCCTAAATAATTACTAAGTGACAAAGGAGGTAATCGTACATAGACAACCAGGAGGTTTGCCTAGAAGCAGCCACCCTTTAAAAATTGCGTAATAGCTTACTGGTCAAGTGCTTTTGCGCCGAAAATGAATGGGACTAAGTAATTTGCCGAAAATGTGAGATAATATCGGTAGAAGAGCGTTCTGTTTTAGTTTGAAGCAATAGTGTAAACAGTTGTGGACTATTCAGAAGTGAGAATGTCGGCTTAAGTAACGAAAACATTGGTGGAAATCCAATGCCCCGAAAACCTAAGGATTCCTTCGCAAGGTTCGTCCACGAAGGGTTAGTCAGGGCCTAAAATGAGGTTTAACAACGTAATTGATGGATAACGGGTTAATATTCCCGTACTGCAATTTATATGATTAAGAGTGACGAAGAAGGCTATATCATCCAAGTTTTGGTTTTTGGTTTAATCTTTCAAGATTTTGAGAAATGCTAAAAAAAGTATTTTGAGTTGAGAAGAGAATACGAGATATACTACGGTATTGAAAGTGATAAATGCCATGCTTCCTAGAAAAACTTTTTTAACTTCTGTAGATTGTACCTGTACCTTAAACTGACACAGGTAGGTTGGTAGAGAATACCAAGGGGCGCGAGATAACTCTTTCTAAGGAACTCGGCAAAATGACTCTGTAACTTCGGGAGAAAGAGTGCCACATTTATGTGGTCGCAGTTAACAGACCCAAGCGACTGTTTACCAAAAACACAGGTCTCCGCTAAGTTGTAAAACTATGTATGGGGGCTGACGCCTGCCCAGTGCCGGAAGGTTAAAGAAATTGGTTAGCTCACGCGAAGCTGGTGACTGAAGCCCTGGTGAACGGCGGCCGTAACTATAACGGTCCTAAGGTAGCGAAATTCCTTGTCGGGTAAGTTCCGACCCGCACGAAAGGCGTAACGATTTGGGTACTGTCTCAGAAAGAGACTCGGTGAAATAGAATTGACTGTGAAGATGCGGTCTACTTGCACTTGGACAGAAAGACCCTATGAAGCTTTACTGTAACTTGAAATTGGTTTCGGGCTTTTCTTGCGCAGAATAGGTGGGAGGCTATGATCCTCTTTTTCGGAAGTTGGTGAGCCGCAATGTGAGATACCACTCTAGAAAAGTTAGAAATCTAATGACATTTTTTAATCAAGATGTTTGACACTTTCAGGCGGGCAGTTTTACTGGGGCGGTAGCCTCCTAAAAAGTAACGGAGGCGTACAAAGGTTTTCTCAGGCTGGACGGAAATTAGTTGTAGAGTGTAAAGATATAAGAAAGCTTGACTGTGAGACCTACAAGTCAAACAGAGACTAAAGTCGGTCTTAGTGATCCGACGGTGCTGTATGGAAAGGCCGTCGCTCAACGGATAAAAGTTACTCTAGGGATAACAGGCTGATCTCCCCCAAGAGTTCACATCGACGGGGAGGTTTGGCACCTCGATGTCGGCTCATCGCAACCTGGGGCGGAAGTACGTTCCAAGGGTTGGGCTGTTCGCCCATTAAAGCGGTACGTGAGCTGGGTTCAGAACGTCGAGAGACAGTTCGGTCCATATCCGGTGTGAGTGTTAGAGTATTGAAAGGAGCTTTCCTTAGTACGAGAGGACCGGGAAGGACGCACCACTGATGTACCAGTTTTTGTACCAACAGAATACGCTGGGTAGTCACGTGTGGAGTGGATAACTGCTGAAAGCATATAAGTAGGAAGCCCACCTTAAAATGAGTACTCTTTTATTAAGATCACGACAAGATTAGTCGTTATATAGGTGTTAAGTGTAAGTTCGGTAACGATTTTAGCTGAGACATACTAATAGATCGAAAGTTTTATCCTACTTAATTTTTATCTGGTTCTTTTAGTTTTGTGGTAACACCTAATCCATTTCGAACTTAGAAGTGAAATACAAAACGGGTTAATTTTTATTTAGAGGGACACCTCTTGAGAACATTTTCCTAGTGCCAGGTTATTATATATTGTACTGTAATAAAATTTATTAATTAATTATGTTTTTCTTATATTAGTTTTTTATTAATTGAAAAATTCGTGTAAGTCCCTATATTTATATATTTAAATTTAGGAGAAGAAGGGATTTGAACCCTCGGTGCTATAAAAGCACACTTGATTAGCAATCAAGCTCTTTAGACCACTCAGACACCTCTCCATTTTTTGTAGAATTTTCATTGTTTGTCTATATTATAAATTAAAACTGAGGCGGGAGGATTCGAACTTCCGAATGACAGGGCCAAAACCCGTTGCCTTACCACTTGGCTACGCCCCAAATTTATGATAATATGTTAACTTTTGTAATATTACATTTAATGCAACATTACAAAAGTTATAAACCTTTTACTGGTACTTTAAGAAAAGAGGCTATTTCACTAGCTTTCTCTTCTATTTCTTTTATTGTTAGTGGTGTAGATATTTGAATAATAGGTAAATCCGGTCGTCCTTTTATGCAAGTAAAAATATTTTGTTTGTTATTAAATAATTCTGTTTTAAGTTCAACTCTTAGTGCTTCGTAATTTGTGAATTATCTTTCTAGATTTTTTTCGAACAGTAAATACATTTTTCTATGTGTACCGCTCTTTATCTTTCTTGACAAATAAAATAATATACGCTTAACTTTTATTCATTTAAAAATTTTTAAGTACAAACTTTTGAGATCATATTTAATATAGTTTTTTGTTTTACTCTTTACTCGTTTATACTTTCATATAGGTGATTTATAAACATGCTTGTTTCTTTTTTTAGTTAAAGATTTTGTTTATAATAAATTTTGTATTTAAAATTTCGCAATATATCATTAAGTGGGTGTGTTATAATAATATCTTCATTTCTTCCAGGAAATCCTTTTCTAAAGATAGTCATTTTTCCATTTGTTTTATTAAATTCGTTATAACCTTCACCAACTTTCCAGTAAAGAACTAAAAATTGGTTTATACTAATTAATGTGCCCAGTGTTCCATATAGGAGCATAGTTATACCTTGTGGAAAAAATAAAATTTCCGTAGAATTTAAAAAGAAAATTAAGTTATAACCAATATAACTCGATAGACCTACTATGAAAAAACCTAAGGAACCTAATAATATTACACTATTAAAAATAAATTTAGTAATTTTATCAGGTTCTATAATTTCTTCTTTAAATAAGTTTTCGTTTTTTGTTATTAAATTTTCTTTTTTTCTTAAATAATCTGATAAAGATTTAGTCATAAATTTTATCTTATATTCTTATTTTAATATCGTAAGAACTATCCCTGCTCCTACAGTTCTTCCCCCTTCACGGATAGCGAATCGCATACCTTTTTCAATAGCTATAGGTTGAATAAGTTCTACTTGCATTTTAATTCTGTCACCAGGCATAACCATTTGTGCTGGACTATCATTATCAGCTCTAAATGATTCAATTTTTCCTGTTACGTCAGTTGTTCTTACATAAAACTGTGGTCGGTAGCCTTCAAAGAAAGGTGTATGTCTTCCCCCCTCTTCTTTAGTTAAGATATAAACCTGCGAGTCAAACGTTGTATGAGGATTAATTGTTCCAGGTTTTGATATTACCATTCCTCTTTCAATATCGTTTTTCTGTATTCCTCTTAATAATATTCCTACGTTATCGCCTGCAAGTGCTTCGTCTAAACTTTTTTGAAACATTTCTAGACCGGTTACTGTAGTTGTACGAGTATTTTTTAACCCAACAAGTTCTACTGTTTCTCCTACTTTTACAGTTCCTCTCTCAACTCTTCCTGTAGCAACAGTTCCTCTTCCTGTTATTGAGAAAACGTCTTCAACAGCCATTAAAAAGTCTTTTTCTGTATCACGTTTTGGCGTAGGAATATATTCGTCGACTTTATCCATTAAGTTTAAAATTTTATCCACCCATATATTCTCGCCTCTTGTTATTTTAGGGTTTTGAGTTAAAGCTTCTACAGATAATAAAGCAGATCCAGCTACTACTGGTATTTCATCTCCTGGGAATTCATAATTATTTAGTGTTTCACGAACTTCTAATTCTACTAGTTCTAGTAATTCTTTATCGTCAACTTGATCTTCTTTATTCAGGAAAACTACGATATTTGGTACTCCAACTTGTTTTGCTAAAAGTATGTGTTCTTTTGTTTGGGGCATCGGTCCATCAGCACCTGATACAACAAGTATTGCCCCATCCATTTGTGCAGCGCCTGTAATCATATTATAAAACTAGGTTTAAATGGTGCGTTTGTAAATAAACCTGTTTTCAAACGTAATGTGATTACTTTTAATAGAATCGTTACGCTTTTTAAATTTTAATTTTCTTATGATCAGTAGTTTTAAATAATCATTTTAGTATTATTAATTAATAATAAAGATTTTAATCTTCTGTAAAAACTTATTTTATTACGAGATTTGTTGTATGATAATATATTTTCTGTTTTTTTTAGTGTCGTTTTTGCAATTCTTTTTGCTTTTTAACTTTTATAAAAATAGTTAAATTCCTTGTTTTATTAATTAATTTTATACTCTTACTTTTACATAATCTGCGTGTCCTGGACAGTCTACATGAGCGTAATGTCTGTTTTTTGTTTCGTATTCCACATGTGCTGTGTTGATTGTAATTCCTCTAGCTTTTTCTTCAGGAGATGAGTCGATGTCTTCATATCGTTTAGCTTTTGAATTTCCTGTTGCAGCTAATGCCATTGTTATAGCTGCTGTTAAAGTAGTTTTGCCGTGATCTACATGTCCGATAGTTCCAATATTAATGTGTGGTTTAGTACGTTCAAATTTTTGGCGAGCCATTTATTAATAGATAGAGTCTTTTTTTATTTAAAAATAGAATCTTTTATTGTTAAGAATTAAAATTTAGATTTTTAAGAGTTTTTAGTCTTATTTCAAACACATTTTTTCTTTAATTTTTAAATTTTGATTTTGGTTATTTTGTTTTTTAAGATAAATACTTTAATTAAATTTTAAAATCTTAATGTACTAAAAGCTTTATTAGCCTCTGCATTTTTATGCATTTCTTCTCTTTTTTTAATCGAATTACCAGTATTATTATAAGCATCCATTATTTCATTGCCTAGTTTTACTATTATATTTTTACCGGGTCTGTTTCGCGCGGATTTTATTATGAATCTTAAAGCTAAGCTATTTCCCCTGTCTGTTTTTACTTCAACAGGAACTTGATAAGTCGCACCTCCGACTCTTCGTGATTTTACTTCAACTACTGGTGTTACATTTGAAACAGCTTTTTTTAGTATTTCTACTGGATCCTTTTGACTAGATTCTTTTATATTTTTCATAGCTTCATAAAAAATATGTTGAGCTAGACTTTTTTTCCCTTTTACTAGTATTCTGTTAATTATCATGCTTACTAAGTCACTATTGTATATTGGATCTGGACTTACAGTTCGTTTTTTTGCAGTTCTTCTACGAGACATTTGTTGTTATTTTTATAAATCATCATTGAATATATAATCTTTAATTAAATTTAATATATTTTATATTTTCTATTTTTGAACCAGAAGGGTTTATTTATTTAATTATTTTGGCTTCTTAACACCATATTTTGAACGGCCATTTTTTCTATTTTTTACGCCAGCACTGTCTAGAGATCCTCTTATTATATGGTACCTAACCCCCGGTAGGTCCTTAACTCTACCACCTCTAATTAGGACTACTGAGTGTTCTTGTAAGTTATGTCCGATGCCTGGTATATAAGCTGTTACTTCAAATCCAGAAGATAGTCTTACACGGGCTACTTTTCGTAATGCAGAATTAGGTTTTTTTGGTGTAGTAGTATATACTCGAGTACAAATTGCTCTTTTTTGAGGACATATTTTTAATGCGGGCGATTTAGTTTTTCTTTTTTGTTTTGTTCTTTGAAATCTTAATAATTGTTCTAATGTAGGCATAATTTTTTATTTAATATTTTATTTATTTAGTTAGCATAGAAAATGTTTTCATATCAATATAACTAATTTTACTTAAAATTTTTTTGTTTAAATTGATTTTTGATATTTTTAATTTACTTACAAATTTGTTATACGGAAGATTTTGTGTTCGGGCTGCTGAGTTTATTCTCTGTATCCATAATCTTTTAAATTGATTTTTTTTCTTTCTTCTATCCGCATATGAATATCTTAAAGATTTCATAACTTGTTGATTAGAAGTTTGGAATAATTTAGAATGTGAACCTCTAAAACCTTTAGCAAGATCTAATATTTTTTCTCTTCTTTTTCTAGCAACTGATCCTCGTTTTACTCTAGTCATCTTTTTTTGAAGATTTTTTTAGCTGTTTTTAGTAATTTTTATTATTTTGCGTTTTCTAATTTCCGACTTTTAATTCATCTCTAATTATATATTACATATTATGTTATAATAAACATGTTGTCTGTTATATATTATTTATTTATTTATCTTTCAAATGCTAACTTTAAAAATATTTGTTTATACTCTAGTTATATTCTTTGTATCACTTTTTATCTTTGGATTTCTATCTAATGACCCAGGACGTAATCCAAACGCTAAAGATCTATAAAATTTATTTAAATATTTAAATAAATTTTATAATGTATGCATGCTAAGGGGATTGTAGTTCAATTGGTTAGAGCACCGCCCTGTCACGGCGGAAGTTGCGGGTTCGAGTCCCGTCAGTCCCGCATTGGTTTTTATAAATTACTTTAGATTTCATATCTTATGATTAGTTAGTTTGTTTACTTTTGGTTTTTAAATGAAATTATATGGTTGAAGCACTTTTATCAGGAATTATATTAGGATTAATCCCAATTACAATTTGTGGTTTATTTTTTACAGCTTATTTACAGTATATTCGTAGTGATAGTAAGTTTACAAATTAGTCTTAAATTTGGATTTTAAGCTAATTTGTGAACTGATAGCTCAGTTGGTAGAGCACTCGGCTTTTAACCGATCGGTCCTGGGTTCGAATCCCAGTCAGTTCATTTTTAACTAAATGAGTTAGAATAAGAAGGGTAGGTGTTTAGTTTCTTTGTTGGAAAAATATTATGACAATTACTCCACCCGAGCAGAAATTAAAAAAAGTTAAGGTTACATTTAGTAGTAACCCAGTTGAAACTTCTTTTGAAAAATGGGCAAAACCTGGTCATTTCTCAAGATCTTTATCTAAAGGGCCAAATACGACTACTTGGATTTGGAACTTACACGCGGATGCTCATGACTTTGATAGTCATACAACAGATTTAGAAGATATTTCTAGAAAAATATTTAGTGCTCATTTTGGTCAATTAGCCATTATTGAAATATGGTTAAGTGGTATGTTCTTTCATGGAGCAAGATTCTCTAATTATGAAAATTGGTTAGTTGATCCTGTTCATATTAAACCAAGTGCTCAAGTTGTTTGGCCAATAGTTGGTCAGGAAATTCTTAATGGTGATGTTGGAGGAAACTTCCAAGGGGTACAAATAACTTCTGGTTTATTCCAGGTTTGGCGTGCTAGTGGTATTGTTTCTAATCTTCAATTGTATGGAACAGCATTTGCTGGGCTTGTTTTTGCAGGCCTTTTATTCTTTGCAGGTTGGTTTCACTATCATAAAGCAGCTCCGAAATTGGAATGGTTTCAAAATGTTGAATCTATGTTAAATCACCATTTAAGTGCATTATTAGGTTTAGGTTCTTTATCTTGGGCTGGTCATCAGATCCATGTATCACTTCCTGTTAATAAGTTACTTGATTCAGGAATAAATCCTTCTGAAATTCCATTACCGCATGAATTTTTGTTAAACAAATCTTTAATGATTCAGTTGTATCCTAGTTTTGCTAAAGGTTTAACTCCATTCTTCAATTTACATTGGTCTGAGTATGTAGACTTTTTAACTTTCAGAGGGGGATTAAATCCTGTTACTGGTGGATTATGGTTAACAGATATAGCTCATCATCATTTAGCGGTGGGTGTTTTATTCATTTTTGCTGGGCATATGTATAAAACTAACTGGGAAATTGGTCATAACATGAAACAATTGTTAGAAGGCCATAAAGGTCCGTTAACAGGTGAAGGTCATAAAGGTCTTTATGAAATTTTTACAACTTCTTGGCATGCTCAATTAAGTCTTAATTTAGCAATGATGGGATCATTATCGATTATTGTAGCTCAGCATATGTATTCAATGCCGCCGTACCCTTTTATTGCTACTGATTATGGTACTCAATTATCTTTATTTACGCATCATTTATGGATAGGAGGTTTTTGTATTGTTGGTGCAGCTGCTCATGCAGCTATCTTCATGGTAAGAGATTATGATCCTGCTAACAATTATAATAACCTTTTAGATAGAGTATTATCTCACAGAGATTCTATTATTTCTCATTTAAATTGGGCTTGTATTTTCTTAGGTCTACATAGTTTTGGTTTATATATCCATAATGATACTATGTCAGCATTAGGACGTCCACAAGATATGTTCTCTGATACTGCTATTCAATTGCAACCTGTTTTTGCACAATGGATCCAAAATACTCACTATATAGCTCCTAATTTAACTGCATACAATGCTGATCTAGCTACTAGTCCAGCTTGGGGTGGTGAGATTGTTGCTGTAGGTGGAAAAGTTGCTATGATGCCTATTAGTTTAGGTACAGCTGATTTCATGGTTCATCATATTCATGCATTTACAATTCATGTAACAGTTTTAATTTTACTGAAAGGTGTTTTATTTGCAAGAAGTTCTCGTTTGATTCCTGATAAAGCTAATTTAGGTTTTAGATTCCCTTGTGATGGTCCTGGACGAGGAGGTACTTGCCAAGTTTCTGCTTGGGATCATATTTTCTTAGGCTTATTTTGGATGTATAACTCTATCTCTGTAGCTATTTTCCATTTTAGTTGGAAAATGCAATCGGATGTTTGGGGTACTGTTACTTCTAGTGGTGTTTCTCATATTACAGGTGGTAACTTTGTTCAAAGTTCTGTTACTATCAATGGATGGTTAAGAGATTTCTTGTGGGCTCAAGCTTCACAGGTAATTCAGTCTTATGGTTCAGCATTATCTGCATATGGTTTAATTTTCTTAGGTGCACATTTCGTTTGGGCTTTCAGTTTAATGTTCTTGTTCAGTGGCCGTGGTTATTGGCAAGAGCTTATTGAGTCTATAGTTTGGGCTCATAATAAATTAAAAGTAGCTCCGAATATTCAACCAAGAGCTTTAAGTATTACGCAAGGTCGTGCTGTAGGTGTTGCGCATTACTTGTTAGGTGGTATTGCTACTACATGGTCATTCTTCTTAGCTAGAATAATTTCTGTAGGATAAAAAATTCTTATAATTTTTAATTAAATAGTAAAAGAAGGATTAAATGTATCTAGTAAGTAAAGTAAAGGAGATTATAAGTTATGACTACTGGAAAATTTCCGAAGTTTAGCCAAGGTTTAGCTCAAGATCCAACCACTAGACGTATTTGGTTTGGTATTGCAACATCTCATGATTTTGAAAGTCATGATGGTATGACAGAAAAAAATCTTTATCAAAAGATTTTCGCTTCTCATTTTGGTCAATTAGCCATTATCTTTTTATGGACATCTGGTAACCTTTTCCATGTTGCTTGGCAAGGAAACTTTGAACAATGGATTACTGATCCAATTCATATTCGTCCTGTTGCACACGCAATTTTTGATCCTCAGTTCGGTCAACCTGCTATAGAAGCATTTACAAGAAGTCAAATAGCTGAACCTGTTAATATTTCATACTCTGGTTTATATCAGTGGTGGTATACTATTGGGGTAAGATCGAATGTTGACTTGTTTAATGGTTCAATTTTCTTACTTCTTTTAGCAGCATTGTCGTTGTTTGCAGGTTGGTTACATTTACAACCTAAATATGATCCAAGTATTTCTTGGTTTAAAAATGCAGAGTCAAGATTAAATCACCATTTATCTGGTTTATTTGGTGTAAGTTCACTTGCTTGGACAGGTCATTTAATTCACGTAGCTATCCCTGAATCACGTGGGCAACACATACGTTGGGATAATTTCTTAAATACTTCTCCACATCCAGCAGGTTTAGCACCGTTCTTTAGTGGTAATTGGTCTATCTATGCACAAAACCCAGATTCTGCTTCTCATATTTTTGGAACATCAGAAGGATCTGGTACAGCAATCTTGACATTCTTAGGCGGATTCCATCCTGAAACAAAAAGTTTATGGTTAACAGATATGGCTCACCATCATCTTGCAATTGCGGTTATTTTTATTATCGCAGGACATATGTACAGAACTAATTTTGGTATTGGTCATAGTATTGATGAAATTTTGAATGCTCATAGAGCCCCAAGTGGTAAATTAGGTTTAGGTCATAAAGGTTTGTATGAAACTGTAAATAATTCGTTACATTTCCAACTAGGTTTAGCTCTTGCTGCTTTAGGTGTTATTACATCTTTAGTTGCTCAACATATGTATTCTTTACCACCATATGCATTCTTAGTTCAAGATCATACTACTATGGCAGCTTTATATACTCATCATCAATATATTGCTGGATTTATTATGACTGGTGCTTTTGCTCATGGTGCTATTTTCTTTGTTCGTGATTACGACAATGAAAAGAATAAAGGTAATGTTTTAGAGCGTATTTTAAACCATAAAGAAGCGATTATTTCTCATTTAAGTTGGGTTTCTTTATTCTTAGGTTTTCATACATTAGGTCTTTATGTTCATAATGACGTTGTACAAGCTTTTGGAACGCCAGAAAAACAAATCTTAATTGAGCCTGTTTTCGCTCAATGGATTCAATCTGCACATGGTAAAGGGTTGTATGGTTTTAATTTATTACTTTCTTTAAATACTAGTAATGCGGCTTCGGCAAGTGATAGTATTTGGTTACCTGGTTGGTTAAGTGGTATTAATGATAGTACTGGTTCATTATTCTTAGCTATTGGTCCTGGTGATTTCTTAGTTCATCATGCTATTGCATTAGGTCTTCATACTACTACTCTTATCTTGGTAAAAGGTGCTTTAGATGCACGTGGATCAAGACTAATGCCTGATAAAAAAGACTTTGGTTATAGTTTCCCATGTGATGGTCCTGGTAGAGGTGGAACTTGTGATATTTCTGCTTGGGATGCTTTCTATTTAGCTGTTTTCTGGATGCTTAATACTATTGGGTGGGTTACGTTCTATTGGCATTGGAAACATATTACATTATGGCAAGGAAATGTTAGTCAATTTAATGAGTCTTCAACATATCTTATGGGCTGGCTTCGTGACTATTTATGGTTAAATTCATCACAATTGATTAACGGTTATAATCCGTTTGGTATGAATAGTTTAGCTGTTTGGGGTTGGATGTTCTTATTCGGGCATTTAGTTTGGGCGACTGGATTTATGTTCTTGATTTCTTGGCGTGGTTACTGGCAAGAACTTATTGAAACATTAGTTTGGGCACATGAACGTACACCTTTAGCAAATGTTATTCAGTGGAAAGATAAACCGGTTGCTTTATCTATTGTTCAAGCACGTTTGGTTGGTTTAGCTCATTTCTGTGTAGGATATATTTTCACATATGCAGCTTTCTTAATTGCGTCAACTTCAGCGAAATTTGGTTAAATCTATAATATTTAATAAAATTTAGCTTCACTTAATTTTATATTAAGGTAGTTTTTAGAATATAGTAATTGAATTTTTTGATGTAAAACTACATCGAGTTTAAAAAGGAGTTTAATATGGCAGGTTCTACAGGAGAACGTCCTTTCTCAGATATTATTACTAGTATTCGTTATTGGGTTATTCATAGTGTTACAATACCTTCTTTATTTGTAGCTGGATGGATCTTTGTTAGTACGGGTCTTGCTTATGATATCTTTGGTACACCACGTCCAAATGAATATTTTACTGAAACACGACAAGAAGTTCCTTTGATTTCTGACCGTTTTAATGCTTTGGAACAAATTGAACAATTAACTAAATAATTTTTATGACAACAAATAAAGTAATTACTTATCCTATTTTCACATTTCGTTGGTTAGCTGTGCATGCTTTAGCTATACCAACTGTTTTTTTCATTGGTTCTATTTCTGCAATGCAATTTATTCAACGCTAAATATCACCTGAAATATTTTAATTAAAGTATTAAAATATTTTTGTTTATTTATACAAATTTGTATATATAATAAATTGTAGTTTATTATATATTTAATATATGTTATATCAATTTACATGTTTAATAACATTATTATTTAATCAATATTTAATTTTAGTATTGGTTTATTTTATCAATTTTTATTTTATTTATTTAACTTTTATATGGTACAACCAAATCCAAACAAACAAACAGTTGAATTAAATCGAACAAGTTTATATTGGGGCTTATTATTAATTTTCGTTTTAGCTGTTTTATTTTCTAGTTATATCTTTAATTAGATATATACTTAATATACAAGTAAAGATTAAATTTATGAATATTTTTGTCATTAATTTTGGAGTATTTTTATGTCTAACTCAGGAACTACTGGTAGAATACCGCTTTGGTTAGTTGGTACAGTTGCAGGTCTAGCTGCTGTTGCTTTATTGGCGCTTTTCTTTTATGGATCTTATTCAGGATTAGGTTCATCTTTATAATATTTAACTTTGTTTAAAAAGTCTATTTTGTATTTTTAAACAAAGTTTTTACCTATTTATTTATTTATTAGAATTTTGTTTTTCTTTTTGTTTAATTTGTTATTCAGTTTTTGATTTTTATATGTAAAAATTTATCTTGTTTTTAATATTATGATTGATTTAAGTTTGTCTTTGAAAATCGGGTTAAGATTTTAGGAAATTTCTTGTTTTAGGTTAAAAATTTCTTTCTTAAAGTATTAGCAAGACTTTAGTTTATCTTATTTAAAATCTCAGGTTCTTAGTGAAAAAGCCACAAAGTTATTGGAATATAATAAATATACTTTTGATGTAGATGTTAAGTTTTTGTGTTTAATAATTATTCTTTTAATTTAATAAAATTGAAATTGTTAGTTCCTTCTTAAAATATTTTAATAATTAATGAATTTCTTAATAAAAAGAGTTATCTTATTTCTTTGATAAAAAACAATTAAAGTCTATTATACAAGAAGTCTTCGATGTTGAGGTAGTTTTTATTAATACTTATATTTTACCAGGGAAAAAGCGTCGTTTAGGGAAATTTGAAGGCTTTAAAAATTCATATAAACGTGTTTTTGTTACTTTAATGAGATCTTTAATTTTTTGTTTATAAAATTTTTTTGTTGAGAGTAATAATATTTAGTATTTTTTGTTAATTTTGCAACTAATTTTTAGATTAATAAAAATCTGATAAAACTATTCCTTATTTTACAGCCTTGTAAGTTTTTTTGATGTGTAGTATTATAATGTGGTGTGATTTTTCCTTCAGTTTAAACTAGGATAATTTTACTATTTTCATATTAATTAATTAATTATTTTGTGTAACTTTGGAATCTTAATATCCATATATTTTCTTTTTTATTTTTTGTTATGTCTCTTCGTTTTTTTAAAGCATATAGTGCGGTTTGAAAGTGTTATGAATACTAGATAATAAATAATTTTTTAAAGCAAGTTATTTTACTATTATTTACTAATATTTAATCAGTTGATATGTTTTAATTTTATAATGATATGTATTTTTAATTAATTAGTTCCGAGATTTAGTTTTTGTTTTTTAATTTTTACAAATTTTCAATAAAAATTTAAGATTTAAGTCTTTATTGTTGTAAGATAAAAGTTTGATAAGATTGTTCCGTTGGTCTTTATTTTATAATTTTTGTTATCAAGCTTTTTTACTATTATTTTTAGTTTTTAAGTTGTATGCTAATTTTTAGCTTGTACAAATTTTAAAGGGATTTTTCTACTTAATCTTCTGGTACTCGTAATCGTTCAATTTCTGATTTTTCTGAAATAACTAAGGTTAAGCCCGATTGTGATTTAATTTTTTTGTTAAAAAAATATATAGTTAAAGGCTATGTAATTTTCTTTTAGTTAGATTTTAGAAAAAATTTTTTATTCTATAAAAATCATTAACTTTTTTTGTTCATAGATCTAAGGGAAGAAATCATAGGGGCAGTTTAAAAATTTTAACTTTTATATTATTTAGTTATTTTCACTTAAATTCTAATTTTTTATTTTGATTCTAGTCTAATAGCCTATTTTTAATAGCTTAATATATCGAGATTTTTTAATCCGGGATTTATTATTAAACTTTGTTTAGTTAAATTTTATTTCATAAAAATTTTAAACAAGATTTAAATTTGGTTCAGGATATACAGCCTTTTATTATCTTGTTAGTTTAATATTTAATTTTTTGTTTTGAAAGTTTCATTAAATAATATAATTTCTTAATTTTAGTCTTTTTCGCTCTATGACATTAATTTGTCTTTTTTAGTGATTTTGAGGTAATAAGTACCTATCAAATTTTATTACTAGTAGACATATTGGTGGCGGTCATAAAAAATTATATCGTCAAATTGATTTTAAACGTAATAAACTAGGAATTTCCGGAAAGGTTTATAGTATTGAGTATGATCCAAATAGAAATTCTCGTATTGCACTTTTACATTATTTAGATGGTGATAAAAGATATATATTACACCCTTTTGGGTTAAATGTAGGTGATGAAGTTATTTCAGATTTTGAAGTTCCTATTAGAATAGGAAATTCTTTACCTTTGAGTAAGATTCCGTTAGGAACAGATATTCATAATGTTGAGTTTCAAGTTCGAGCTGTATAATTAACAACAAATTAATCTATTAATTTTTAGTTTTCAATTATTAATGAATTAATCAGTTATTAATTTTTATGTTAAAGTTATAAGTTTAAAACTTATATGTATTTATTCTCTTTAGGATTTCTAAATTTAACTTACTAAAAGGGGAGAATATTTATTAAATATAAATATGATTAAATAAAGCTGCTAAAATTTGCTTGATGTTTTACATTTTTATTTTAAGAAATAGTTACTTTCTAAAATACTTTTGAAATTTTTGTTAATTTTAAGGTTTGTGTTTTTTTAAGTGTAATTGTCGTTGTTTATAATTCTAGACCTTTAACTGAAACAGCTTTTTAAATATATTATAATGTCATTTTGTAATTTATAAGGGGAAATAAAATTTCTATTTATTATTTTTAAGCTGATTAAAATGAAAGTTTTATGGTCAGTTTTTTGTCAGACTTATTTTTATTTGTCTAGATTAACCCGGGAAGAGGTGGTCAAATTGCCAGAGCTGCTGGTAGCTTTGCACAGATTTTAGCAAAAGAAGGTTTTTTTGTGACTCTTCGTCTTCCATCTGGTGAAGTGCGTTTAGTCGAAAAATTTTGTTGGGCAACAATAGGTCAAGTAGGCAATTTAGATATTGCAAATATTAGACTTGGTAAAGCTGGTTGTACGCGTTGGCGTGGTAAAACTCCGCATGTTAGGGGGGTTGTTATGAATCCATGTGATCATGCTCATGGTGGGGGTGAGGGTCGAAGCCCTATTGGTCGTTCTAGACCCGTTACCCCTTGGGGCAAACCTGCTTTAGGCCAAAAAACTAGAAAACCTAAAAGATATAGTAATATCTATATTATTCGTTCGCGTAAAGCCGTTTAAGCTAAAAATTTAATTTAATTTTGGATGTCTTATTTTTTAATTATTTTTGGATGTTTTAGCTTTTTAATTATTTTATTTTATTTTAATTATATGTCTCGTTCTTTAAAGAAAGGCCCTTTTGTTTCAGTTAGTTTATTAAATAAAATAAATTCTATGAATCAAGAAAATTAATGAGTTTAGCGGATAACTTTTTAAGTTGTTATTAAAAATGTTCAATCTTAATATTTTTATTTTTTATGTTTCCTAAGATTTTTTTGTTTGTCATCTTCTTTAAATCTGTTGTAATTACGTGGTCTCGTTCTTCTACAATACTTCCTACAATGATTGGTCATACTATAGCAGTATATAATGGTCGTGAGCATATTCCTTTATTAGTTTCAGATCAAATGGTAGGTTATTTGTGAGCTTATACAATTTTAATATTATAGTTTTTTCTTTCTTAATTAAATTTTTTCGATTGTTTATTTTTTTAGTATGGTTTAGTTTTAATCAATTTAATTGTTTATATCTATATTTTTATGATTGTATTTTGTATGAAAATTTAGTTTTCGCTTTTTAAAACAAATTTTGATTTTGTTTATTTTTTTGTATTCTTTTAGAATATTTTATAATTTTAATAAGAGAATAATATAGTCTATACATTTAAGTTAGAGCTGATTAAATTTGTTGTTTAATTCATTATGACAGTTCATAATAATTCATCTTATTTGAATTCTTCATTATTAACTTATTAGTTTATTTATTGTAAAAAAGTAGGATCTTTAAATTTTAAGCTTTATAGAGAGAAATTTCTTGCTTTGGTTTTAATAAGGGAAAGATTTTTTAATTTTTCCTATTTTTTAAATTGGGTGAATTTGTTCAGACACGCTTATATCGTGGACATGTTAAAAGTGACAAAAAAGTTAAACGTTAAATAGTTTTTAGAGTTGGTTTTTAATTTAGGAGAAGTTTGGTATTATTTTTACAATTATTCTTTGTGATTCTTGAAACCAGTATTTAAATATTACTGTGTTTTAATGCTAATTAATTTCTCATTTATATTATATTTATGAGTTTTAATATTTTCTATTATTTTTTATAGACTTCTACTAAGTAGATATGATTTTTGTTTTCTTTCTCGCTAAGTTTCTTTATTCTTGGTTTATGATTTTTATTCGTATTTTTTATAACACTCTTTTTCTGCTTTGTTTTTGTTCTGAAGAATTTATATTGTTTATGATACTTTTAGTGCTTTTTGGTAGTATCTTACTGTTTTTAGTACTTAAGAGATATTTTATATTATTTATCTATTGAATAATGAGAAAAGTTAGTAAAGAAGGTATAGCCTTTTCAAGATATGTTAGAATTTCGCCATTTAAAGTTAGAAGAATTCTAGATCAAATTCGTGGACGTTCTTATAATGAAGCGATTTTGATTTTAAAATTTATGCCTTATAAAGCTTGTGTTCCAATATTGAAAGTTTTGATGTCGGCTGCTGCAAATGCGAAATTTAATACAGATGTTAAGGATTCATTACTTTATGTTAGTGAAGCTCGAGCTGATGCGGGTTCTATTTTAAAACGTTTTCGTCCACACGCTCAAGGTAGAGGTTTTCCTATTAAGAAGTATATGTCTCATATAGTTAGTTTGATCATAAATTGAAAGTATATTTTTGTTTTAAGAATATAATTTTACGTTTTAAAAACTCTTTGATTCTATGAAATAAATGTTTTAGAGTTTATATAATTTGAATTTTATTTTAATATTGAGTTGTTTATACTTTTTAATATGAATTTTAAGAATATTTTTATTCTTTAATATGATATGAAAGTATATTATTTATTTTCTAATAATTTTTGTTAAGCCGTATGTTTTATTTGCTTGTCCGGATTTTTGAAGGATTTGTTTTAGTCTATTCAATTAAAAGTTAGTTCTAATTAAATACTTTTTTAACAAGAGTTATTTTTGTTTTGTTAGTCTTAGTTTTATTTAAGATGTATTAGTTATATATTTTAGTTATTTTCTTTTAAAATTTTTATGGGTCAAAAGGTACATCCAATTGGTTTTCGTGTTGGTGTTAGTATTGTGACTTTATTTTTTTACAAAAAATTTTTTTATGTTTTTTGTCATAATCTTTTTGGTTTTTATTCTTTTTATATTGCGTCATTTATTATGTCTGCTTTTTCTTTCTTTTTGAAAACATTTGTTCTTTATTGGTTATTTGATATTTTTTTCATTTGATTAAGCAAATTTAAGAATATTAAAATTTTTCGCTTTTTATTGAGTTTATTTTGAGAATACTTTGTAATTGTATTTTTATTTAACTAAATCTTAATTTTTTGTTTATTTTAGAGTTATTGCAGAAAAATGAGTTTAGAGTTGGAGCTTTGGGTTCCAGAATAACCGTTTTATTTTATGAGCTTTATGCGTTAGTATGCTCGTTTAGTTCTTTTAAGAGAAAGTTTGAATTTCTACTTTATTAAGGAATTTTCTATTATTCAAGTTACATAGTTCATATTGGTATTCAAAATCCAGAAATTATGCTTCTTTTCTAGAGGAAGATATTTTTATACGTAATTTTGTTAATAATAAATTCGTGGAGGCAGGTGTTTCGAATGTTGAAATAAGACGTAGATTGAATTTTCTTACTCTTACTATTTCAGTAGCTAAACCCAGTATTATTATGGGTAGTAATGGTGATTCTTTATATGATTTTCGTATTTCTTTGTCGAAAGAGCTTTCTAAAAAATTTAAGCCACGTGACCTTACAGTTAATGTAGTGGAAGTTATTAACGCAGATACTAATTCATATATTTTGGCTGAATTTATTCGTCAACAGTTAGAAAAACGACTTCCATTTCGTCGAATTATGAAAGCTGCGATATTAAAAGCACAAAAGGTAGGCGTAAAAGGAATAAAAATTCAAATTGCTGGTCGTTTGAATGGAGCTGAAATAGCTAGAACAGAGTGGATTAGAGAAGGTCAAGTTCCTTTACATACTCTTAAGGCTAATATTGATTACTGTAGTTACAAAGCTCTTGCGATTATTTAATTAACATTTTAATTTTTAGTTTAATTCATTATTTCTTAATAAATGTTATTTTTTGTTAATCTTTATTTAAAGATTTTTTTGTCTATTCTATAAAACTTTGTATGGTATATTGGGTATTAAAATTTGGGTTTATGTTTCATAAATTACAAAATTATAAATTGTTAAATGTTTTCAAGGAATACTATTTTAAATTTAAAATTTTATTTTAGACTTCAATTTAAAGTTATATGAAAACTAAAACTTTGTCTTTTATCTTAAATCATTTTCATTGGAGTTTTGTTAAGTGGTACGTTGTTGGAGTATGTTTTTAGTCGATGACTTTTATTAATTTATTTTTTTCTTACCATTTATTATTTTTTGAAGAAAATTAAAATAAGATAATATATTTATGTCGAAGATAGAGTCTTTTTTTTACAAAAAAGTTTGAATTCCGCTATTAAATTTTATAATGTTAGTTCAGTTAAAAGGAAAAATGCCGTTTTTTTTAATAGTTTTTCTGTCCGTTTAAAAGCTGTTAAAGACTGCGTGGTAAATTCTTCTCTTTTCGTAAATTTTAATACCTCTTTAATTACCGGCGAAGATTTCATTAATGTGGTTCTTGGTTTAGGTAATCGTTCTTTCGATTCCATTAAATTATCTTTTTATTTAATAAAAGGAACTGGTCAATCTTTTTATTTTTTATTTTCCAAGCTTTTTAATGAAAGTGTTAGATTTATTTGGGATTTAAGTTTGTCTCCTTTTTTGGAAATTCTTTCTGGAAAGGTTTGGCAAGGGTTTCGACCTTTCCGTGAGTTAACAGATAGTTTGTTTTCCGTTAAAAATATTCTTTATAAAGTTAAATCTAGGAATTGGATCCTGAAAAAATCGTTTAATTTAGATTTGATTTCTTATTTTTTGTTCCACGATTTTTTTCGGAAAAAATCTTTTCTGTCTAATTTTCTTAAAAAAGATAGTTTTTACTTTTTTCTTAAAGGCAAAAATATAGTTTTCTTATCTGTTTTTTTGTCTTTTTTGCTTAATGAATTTGTGTGAATTAAAAGGTTAGTTTTTTATTTTTCCTAATTTTTTTGTAAAAACTTAAATATTTAAACAATGGTTAAAAGAAATCATTTTATTTCGATTTTTTTTAATAAAAATTCTTAGAAGTTCTATTATTTAATTTAAGCAATTTTAATTGTAGATTTTTATATAACTAACAATTAATTATACTATTTGTGTTATCAATTCTTGAGCATTTTTTGCGTTACGTAAAGCCTTAAGAAATTTTTTTCCTTTATGGTTTGTGAGCGAGTTTTTACTTAGTTTCATAAAGTTTTTTTTATTAAATCTTTTTTAAAATTTAAACGTTTTGACAACTTTGATTTACATTTTAATGTTGATTTTTTTGTTACTAATGGTGAATTATATTTCTTTTCTTCGAGTTTAGATAAACTATTTTTCTTTGATTTTCTTTTTCATAAATTTACTTCTAAATTGTGTTTAGATTCAAATATGAGTGATACGAAAATTTTTAGTGTTTTTAATGGTTTTAATTTTATAGGTTGGAAAGTATTTATTTTTAATAATTTTGGTATATTTAACATTGTTAGTTTAGAACAAATTCGTAAATATAAAAGAAGTTTAAAGTCGTTGATTGTTAAATTTAGCGGTTCAAATATCTTTTTACTTTTGAAAAAAGTTAATTCAGTTATTTCAACATGGTTAAGTCATTATAATCTTTCGAATTATCCTTGGGATATATCCAGTGAATTGGACCTTTATTTATATAAATTGTTTTGGAGATTTGTTTGTAAGCGTCATTCGAGAAAGTCAACAACATGGATTTATAATAAATATTGGAAGTTTTTATCTGGTAAGTGGCGGTTCTTTGTTCTGGATAATGTTACAGGTAATATTTTGTTTTTACGTTCTCATGAATTTAGTAATAGTAAATTATATCGTTTACCCTCTTCTGTTAATGTTTTTGATTGTGTAGATAATATTATTTATCATGCTTATTGGTTTGATAAATTTTCTGCCAAATTAAGAGGTATTTACAAAACTTTGTTTATTGCTCAGCATGGTGTTTGTCCTATTTGTAAAAAATTTTTTAATATCAAATCCTTTTCTTTTATTAAAATCTCTAAATTAGTTCTATTTAAGTTTAACTCGAATAAACTTTCACAATTAGTATTAGTACATAATTATTGTTATTTTTAGTTGTTTTGTTATTTAAAAATTTATTATTTTGTAATTTAGAAACTTTTATATGTTAAGTCCTAAAAGAACCAAATTCCGTAAATATCATAGAGGTAAAATGCGAGGCAAAGTTGTTGTGTGAGTTTAAGTTTATTATTTTATTCGTTATTACGATTATTAATTTGTTCTTGCTTATTAGTGTTTATTTTTTGTAAGTTAATAAAAGCTTTTTACTTGTTTTTCTGATAAAGTTGCTTTTGGGGAATATGCGTGTGCGACATTTTATTATTATTCTAATTTTCTTTCTATTGAAATAGATTCTTATTGCTTTTTAGTTTTATACTGTTTGCATTTAATATTGTAAAATAAGCATAAATATTTAATGTTTTAAATTTAAAGTTAAATGTTTTAATTTTTTAATTAAAAATTTGTGTGTATGCATTTCATAATTTAGTTAACAATTAAATTTAATTTGTGTTAATTAGAAAATTTGTTTTTGTGGAAAATACTCTTGATTTTAAGTTTGATATGTTTCATTTAGAAGCTATTTGCTATTTTTTAGCACGTATTGTTTTTCAAAGGATGTCAAAATTACTTTTTTTACAATCTATGCAAGCTGGTTGGATAACTTCGCGTCAGATTGAATCTGCTTTTTGAGGTTTTTAATTTTTTAATTTTTACTTTTTATTTTCAACTCAATTAAATATTTTCGCTTGATTTATTAAAAATTTTATTGTTGTGACTTATTTAATACGTCGTGTTATCACTCGTTACGCACGTCGCGGCGGTCAACTTTGGATAAGAATTTTTCCGGATAAACCTGTTACTTTTCGTGCTGCAGAGACTAGAATGGGATCTGGTAAAGGTAATGTTGAGTATTGGGTTGCTGTAGTTAAACCAGGAAAAGTTCTTTATGAAGTTTCGGGTATATCTAGTTCTGTGGCTATTTCAGCTCTTAAAGTTGCTGCTTACAAAATGCCAGTTAAAACAAGAATACTATCTTCTAATAAACGTATTAGTTAGTTTGAATACAAGTACGTAGATTATTTTTTTAATTATTATTTCTTCATTTTTTTGATTTTATTTTTTTCGAAGTTTTCGTTTAATTTTATTTAAGAGTAATATGATACAGTTACAAAGTTATCTTAATGTTGCTGATAATACAGGGGCGCAAAAACTAATGTGTATTCGTATTTTAGGTTCTAATCGACAATACGCAAATATTGGTGATGTTATTGTTGCTGTAGTTAAAGTGTGGTTTTATTTTTTCAAAATAAAAATGTTTATTAAAACATAGATTTTTGTTTATTTGTTTTCTTAAGGAATTTTTTTACTTTATTGATGCTATACCTAATATGGCTGTTAAAAGATCTGATGTTGTGAAAGCTGTAATAGTTCGAAGTTCAAAAGGTTTGCGTAGAGAGAGTGGTATGCTTATACGTTTTGATGAGAACGCTGCGGTTTTAATTAATAATGATTTCTCACCGAGAGGTACTATGTGCTTTTTAATTTTATTTTTATTTGATAATTTTTTTGTATCTTGAGTCTCAAATAATTTTTTCTTTTGGTTTTAAGAAAAGAATTTTTTATTCTTTTTCTTTAGAGTTTTTGGTCCGATAGCTCGAGAGTTACGAGACAAAAATTTCCTTAAAATTATATCTCTTGCGCCGGAAGTGTTGTAATTTTCTTATTCACTAAAGTTTTTTCGATTACTTAAATTAATATTTTATACTTATTTTTTATGCAAAGATTAAAATCGATCTATATTAATGATGTTATCCCTCGTTTAAAAGAAAAATTTGGTTACAAAAATGTAAATCAAATACCAAAACTAAAAAAAATAGTTATTAACCGAGGGTTTGATGAATCATGTCAAAATAATAAAATTCTTGACACTTTGAGTGCTGAGATAAATAATATTTCTGGTCAACGTATTGTTATTAGTAATTCTAAAAAGGCTATTGCTAGCTTTAAGGTAAAAGAAGGTATGCCTGTTGGTATGTTTTTAACTTTACGAGGAGAAAAGATGTATAGTTTTTTGGATCGTTTAATTAACTTGTCATTACCTCGAATACGTGATTTTCAAGGTCTTAGTGCTAAGAGTTTTGATGGAAATGGGAATTTTAGTTTTGGTTTAACAGAGCAAATGATGTTTCCAGAAATTGATTTTGATAAAGTAATTAAAATCAAAGGTATGGATATATGTATTGTGACTAGTTGTAGTAATGACAAGGAAGCATATTTTTTGTTAAAAGAATTGGGTATGCCTTTTAACTCTTAATTTTTTAATTTTAAATGTTGTAAAGTTTTTAAGTTTCTCTTAAAGATTACGAAATATTTTTTTATGATTAATGGTGATGTTGTTGCTTTTGAAAATTTTTAATATTTATTTTTATTTGTCTTTTTTGTAAATTATTTTTATATAAATTCTTAATTTGAATTAAGATTGTTTTAATACTTTAATTGATATGATTACTAGAATAAGAAACGCAAATTTGCGAAAATCTACTAAGGTAGATGTTATTCATACTAAACTAACAAGTAATATAGCGAATATTTTGAAACAGGAAGGTTTTATTGAATCTTTTGAAGAATCGGGTGATATTCTTCTACAAGAAAAAGGTATGTCTCGTAAATATATTTCTATATTTTTGAAATACAAAGGTATTAAACAAAAACCTTATATTACAGGTATTAAAAAAGTTAGTAATCCCGGTCTTCGTGTTTATGTTAATCAAACTAAAATTCCTAGAGTTTTAGGTGGTATTGGTGTTGCCGTATTTTCGTAATGTTAACTTTAAGTTTTTTTATTTTTCATTTATTAAATCTAGCTTATTATTTTCTTATAAAATGAATTTAATTAGTAAAGCTTATTTTTTTGGTTTTTTATTTTTTAATTTTAGTCCAGTATTTTAATTTCTTTATGGGTTTTTCTAAAATAATTACTTCGATTAATTTTCTAACTATTTAAGAACTTAAAAACATTAATTTCACTCTGTAGTATTTTAAGTATAATTAGATTTGATTTATACTCTTATTCTTTTTGGCTTTAAGCCGTATGCTTTTAATAAGCTTGTACTGTTTTTTGAAGGATTGTTATCAATCTATTTTACTATCAACATCCAAAGGTTTATTGACGGATCGTGTAGCGAGAGTTGAAAGAGTTGGTGGAGAGGTTTTATTTACTATTTGGTAAGTTTATTTTTTAATTGTAAATTGTTTAGGTTTTTAAGAACTATTAGTGAAAGTTTTGTTTTATTCGGTTTATATTTTTAATATTGTAAAGTATGAAAGTTCGTTCATCTGTTAAAAAAATTTGTGAAAAATGTTGTTTAATTCGTCGAAAAGGTAATTTAATAGTTATTTGTTCAAAATTTAAACATAAACAGCGTCAAGGTTAATCTTATAATTGTAAGACGCATTTATGGCTGAGTGGACGATAGCACGGGACTCATAATCTCGCTCTGAAAAGACATCGCTGGTTCGAATCCAGCTGAGTGCATTTGGGGTTTATTTATTTTGATTATTTATTTTGAGGTTTCTAATTCTTTATTACTTTTAAATTTTTTGTTTCGTGGGACTTACATTAAGTTTTATTTTTTAATACCTAAAATAAATATTATATTTAATAAACTATTATGGCAAAAAAGAGTATTGTCCAAAGAGAGAAGAAACGTAGACTTTTAACTAGTAAATTTTATGTCTTACGCAAAATTTTAACTGAGAAGATAAAATCTTCAATTAGTTATGAAGAAAAATTATTTTTTTACTCTCAATTACAAAAGCTTCCTAGAGATAGTTCATTTTCGAGATTATTTTGATTTGTTTTTTAATAACTAAAAAAATATAATTTACTTTTTCTTTTTGGTAATTAATTATACTTGTTTTTTTAAATATAAAGAAAATATTAGGAGAATGTTTCTTTAATGAATTTAAAGACTTTTTTAATATACAAATATATAAAGTTAAATTTTTTTCTATTTTTCAAGACAAAATTTTTAGTTAATTTTTATTCTATTCATAATAGATGCTTAGTTACTGGAAGGGGTAGAGGATTTTATAGAATGTTTGGTTTGTCGAGACATGTTTTACGTGATATGTCTCATTATGGTTTTCTCCCTGGTGTTACTAAGTCGAGTTGGTAATTTATTTTTATTTTATTTTTTATAATAAAAATAAAGCTGGGATAGCTCAGTTGGTAGAGCGAAGGACTGAAAATCCTTGTGTCACCAGTTCAAGTCTGGTTCCTAGCAATTTAATTGTGCCTTATGTTTTACGTTTTTTAAGGCGACATCGCCAAGTGGTAAGGCAATAGATTGCAAATCTTTTATTCCCCAGTTCGAATCTGGGTGTCGTCTTTCGAGAATTTAGGTTTTTCTTATTAATTATTAATTATTTTTTTATATTTTGTACTTTTTATTTGTTTTTAGGAGTTTTTATGGTTAGTTTAGAAATGATGTTAGGTTCTAGTGTTCATTTAGGGCATCAAGTTCAACAGTGGAATCCAAAGATGAGTCCGTACATTTATGGTGAGCGTAATGGAGTTCATATCATAGATTTATTGCAAACTTTAGTTTGTTTAGAAAAGGTTTCTAAGTTTTTGTCTTTAGCAAGTCGAAAAAATAAAACTTTTGTTTTTATATAAAATTAGTTTGTTTCATTTTTTTAGGTGCATTAACTATTATTTTTATCTTTTTATTTTTCTTGGAAAAATTTTTATCTATTGTATTTTATTTGTAAGCACGAAACGTCAATTTACTTCAATTATTGAATCTTGTGCTTTGAACTCTAATTCATATTATGTTACTCAGCGTTGGTTAGGCGGTATGTTGACGAATTGGTCAACTATTAAACTTTGTATAGATAGTTTACGTTCTTTTTGTGATTTTTCTTTTAATAATAATTTTATAATTTCTTTTGTATCATAATGTTCTTATTTTTTTTGTTTTTTGAAGAACTAATTTTTGTTATTTCCACAATTAAACAAGAGTCTGATGGTAGTTTACTTAGGATGAGTAAGAAGGAAAGTCTAATCTTGAAGAAAAGAAAGGATATTGTGTTTTAAGTTTTAAATTCTTTAAGTTAATTTAATGTTTTTAAAGATTTAAAAATTTGTTTTTAAAAAGAAAACTTATTTTATTTTTTCGGCTTGAAAAATATTTGTCAGGAATAAAAGATATGCCGGGTATCCCTGATGTTGTTATTTTAGTTGGGCAGTTGCGCGAGCTGAATGCTGTTAGGGAATGTATAAAATTAGGGATACCTTTAATAACTATATTAGATACTAATTGTGACCCAACTTTAACCGATTTTTTAGTTCCTGCTAATGATGATTCAGTTGCTTCTGTTTCACTTATTCTTAATGAATTTTCAAAAGCGATTTCTAAATAATCTTATTTTAATTTTTTGTTTTTTGAGAATTGAAGTTTTTAGTAGTAATTTTTTATTTTTATGAATATTTTTGTTTTTTTAAGTTCTAACTTTCTTGTGATTTTATTATTTTATAATACTCTATTTTGTTATATGAAGTTTTATTTAATTAAATGTTATATCTAGCTTAAGTAATTTTGTTTGATTTTTATCAAAATTGTTAATTATCTAGTATTTTGTGTTTTTTTAAGTTTTCTAACTAGTTAAAGTTTGTACTATTAGTATAGTATTTTATTTTTTGCTTATATTTAAGAAACTTTTGTTTACTTTTTTGAAGTAGGTCAACACTTTTATTGGTCAATTCTTGGTTTTCAAGTTCATGGACAAGTGTTAATAAATTCTTGGATAGTTTTCGCTGTTGTTTTTGCTTTATGTATCTTAACTACGCGAGAATTGAAGATTGTTCCTGAAAAAGGTCAAACTTTTATGGAGTTTCTTACAGAATTTATTAGGGATATTGCTAAAGCTCAGATTGGTGAAAAAGAATATTTAAACTGGGTTCCTTACTTAGGTACATTATTTGTTTTTATATTTGTTTGTAACTGGTCTGGTGCTTTAATTCCGTGGAAAATTATCGAGCTTCCGAACGGTGAATTAGGTGCACCTACTAATGATATTAATACAACAGTAGCATTGGCTCTTTTAACATCTGTTTCATATTTTTATGCAGGTCTTAGTAAAAGAGGGTTAGGTTATTTCTCAAGTTACGTTGAACCTATACCTTTTCTTTTACCGATTAAAATCCTTGAAGATTTTACAAAACCTTTGTCATTAAGCTTTAGATTGTTTGGTAATATTTTAGCAGATGAATTAGTTGTTACTGTTCTTGTATCTTTGGTTCCTTTAGTTGTTCCTATTCCTCTTATTTTCCTAGGACTGTTTACAAGTGGTATTCAGGCTTTAATTTTCGCGACTTTATCAGGATCATTGTGTTTTTTTTAATATTTATTATTAAAAAATATTTTTGTTAAACTATATAATGTTTTTGTTTTGGTTTATAAGGTAAAATTTTAATCTATAATATATTGGTGAAGCTATGGAGGGTCATCACTAAAGGTTTAAGGGTTTATTTATTTTAAGAAATAACTTTCTTTTTAGTTTAGTTAGACAATTTGGTATTTTTAAGGAGAAAAATATGAATCCTATTATTTGTGCTGCTTCTGTAATTGGAGCAGGTTTAGCTATTGGTCTAGGGGCAATTGGACCTGGTATTGGACAAGGAACAGCTTCAGGTAAAGCTATTGAAGGACTTGCACGTCAGCCAGAAGCTGAAGGTAAAATCCGTGGTACTCTTTTATTATCATTGGCGTTTATGGAAGCTTTAACTATTTATGGTTTAGTTGTAGCTTTGGTTATTATTTTTGCTAATCCATTTGTTTAATTTTGTTTATAGATTTAGTTTTACTTAATCTATAAATTATTTTCTTTCTAAAATGTATACATTATTGGAGTTTATATTGTGATGATATTTAATGTTAATTTGTTTTCCATTATTTCAGAGTCCGAAGGGTTTGGTATAAACACGGATATTTTTGAAACTAATGTGCTTAATTTATCTGTAGTTTTAGGGGTTTTAGTATATTATGGTAGAATTGCTTTTTATTAAATTTTATTTATTTGTTTATTTTATTAATTTTAATCTAGTCTTTAATTTATAGTTTCATTATGATTTTAAAAATTATTGTCGCAAACTTTTTATTTTTATAGAAAATTTTATATATTAAGTGATCGTGTTAAGTTCTTTTTTACTTTGAAAGTTTTTTAAGGCAATTTTATTAAAGAATTACATACTTTTACTTATTTTATTTTTAAACAAATTTTGTAATTTACCTTTCTTTGGCTTTGTAGAAGGTTTATTGTTGCTATACATTTTAACTTTTGTATTATATAAGATTTTTATTTTATATTAAGCCGTATGTTTTTAATAAGCTCGTACTTCTTTTAAGAGGATTTTTCTATCTTATTTGGGTGATTTACTTACTGAACGTAAAGCTATTATTCTAAAGAGTTTACAAGAAGCTGACAACAAGTTTCGTGAAGCAGAGGAAAATCTATCTTTTGCTAAAAAGAACTTCGAATTAGCAAAGGCTAAATCGGAAGAAATTCGTAGTCAAGGTCTTGTTTTGTCGAGTCAAACAGCTAAAGCTTTGCTTAATAATGTTGATACTGATATAAAACGTTTAAAAGCAACTAATTTGTCTTCAATTAAGTTTGAAGAAGAAAAATCGATTAATGAAGTTGTTTGTTAGTTTGGGTTTTTGTTTTAAACTAAAAGAATGAAAGTTCTATAATTTAACTTAATTTCTCTTTATTTATAATTTTATTTATAATAATTTTGAAATGCTTTCTTTCTTTAATTGTATTTAAAGAATTTTATTTAGTGCGGAATGTTTTAAAGTTTTAATTTATTGTTTATAAATTATTTGTAGATATTTATGATTGTTTTAATGTATTTAATGTTAAAGTAAGCAAATCTTTTGTATCTACAAGTTTATAATTATTAGTTTTGTTAGTAACTTAGTTAAATAAAAATGATTAGTTTTATTTATTGTAAATAGCATAAATTTATATTTATAAACTTGTCATATAAATTAAAAAACGTAACACAAATTGCTATTGTCAATTACAATTACTATACATATTAGGTACGAGCCATATGCATATTATTTGCTTTTTTTGTTTGTTTTGAGAGGTTTTCTACTCAGTTTAAGTTTTTTTAATTTTTGCTTTTGTTGTGAAAAGAAGAATAAAAATTATTTTGGGCTTTAGAGAATTATTTAACCCTAGACATTTTTGTATTATAAAAACTCTTCTATATTTATACAAAAAAGGTTACAGCCTTTGTTCTTTTTACCAACACTTATCGCCATTTAATCACTCTATTGAAGTTAAACTTTTTATAAGTTGGTTTATTTTATTTTTGGTTTTGCGCTAGATATTTAAAAATTTGTATGTCTAGTATTAAAGAAGGGTTTGCCTATTCATTTTGTCAAAAACTAAGTTTTTCAGCTTTGTCTAGAGCTATTGATACTTTGACAAAACGTTTAAATTCTAATCTTCAGAAGAAGATAGTTTTGCAAAATATTGAAAAGTTATCTACTAAAATTTTAACTCGTCGTTAATTTTGTTATAGTTAATTTTAGAGTTAAACTTTTTAGTTTTTAATTTATTAAGTTTAGATTTATTTTTGGTTGTGTGTCTATTAATTTAATATAAAATTTTATGGTAAAAATTCGTCCTAATGAAGTAAGTAAAATTATTCGTCAACAAATTGAAAAGTACAACCAAGAACTTAAAGTTGTAAATGTTGGTACTGTTCTTCAAGTTGGTGATGGTATTGCAAGAATTTATGGTTTGGAAAAAGTAATGGCTGGTGAGTTGGTAGAATTCGAAGAAGGAACTATAGGGATTGCTCTTAATTTAGAATCTGACAATGTAGGAGCCGTTTTAATGGGAGATGGGTTGACTTTACAAGAAGGTGCTTCAGTTAAAGCTACAGGAAAAATTGCTCAAATCCCTGTAGGTGAAGCTTTCCTTGGTCGTGTAGTTAACGCTCTAGCTAGACCTATTGATGGTAAAGGAGAAATTTCTTCAACAAAAACTCGTTTAATTGAATCTCCTGCTCCTGGTATTATTTCTCGTCGTTCTGTGTACGAACCTTTACAAACTGGGTTAGTTGCTATTGATGCAATGATTCCTATTGGTCGTGGCCAACGTGAGTTAATTATTGGTGATCGTCAAACAGGAAAAACTGCTGTTGCAACAGATACTATTTTGAATCAAAAAGGAGAAAATGTTGTTTGTGTTTACGTTGCAATTGGTCAAAAAGCTTCTTCAGTTGCACAAATAGTTACAACTTTAGAGCAACGTGGTGCTATGGATTATACTATTGTTGTAGCTGAAAATGCAGATTCTCCTGCTACTTTACAATACCTTGCTCCTTACACAGGAGCTGCTTTAGCTGAGTATTTTATGTATACTGGTCGTCATACTTTAGTTATTTATGATGATTTATCTAAGCAGGCTCAAGCTTATAGACAGATGTCATTACTTCTACGTCGTCCTCCTGGACGTGAAGCTTATCCTGGTGATGTTTTTTATCTACATTCACGCTTATTAGAACGTGCTGCTAAATTAAGTAATGAATTAGGTGAAGGAAGTATGACTGCTTTACCTATTGTGGAAACACAAGCTGGTGACGTTTCAGCTTATATTCCAACTAACGTTATTTCTATTACTGATGGTCAGGTTTTCTTGTCTGCAGACATTTTTAACTCAGGTATTCGTCCTGCTATTAATGTTGGTATTTCTGTATCTCGTGTAGGTTCTGCGGCTCAAATTAAAGCTATGAAACAAGTTGCAGGAAAATTGAAGTTAGAACTTGCTCAGTTTGCTGAGTTAGAAGCTTTTTCTCAATTTGCTTCTGATTTAGACCAAGCTACACAAAATCAACTTGCTCGTGGTTCAAGACTTCGTGAATTGTTGAAACAGTCTCAATCATCTCCTTTGGTAGTTGCTGATCAGGTAGCAACAATTTATACTGGTATTAATGGTTATTTAGACGATGTTGAAGTTGAAAAAGTTCGAGGTTTTCTTTCTGGATTAAGAGAGTATATTAATACAACAAAACCTAACTTTAAACAAATTATTGAAACTACGAAAACTTTTAGTTCTGAAGCAGAAAGTATTCTTAAAGCATCAATAGCTGAGTATAAAAAAACTTTTGTTAAGTAATATACTTTTAAATTGAGTTATTATTCATTTTATATCTGGTTTATTTTATTCCAGTTATAATTAGTTTTTAATATGTGTTAATTTTTAAATTGTTAATTTCAGTTGTTTATATAAATTTAGTTTAAATTATTTATTTTAGACTTAGATTAGTTATTTTTTTATTTTATTAATACTTTTATTTTATGTTTATGTTTTTTATTCATTTTTCAAATATTAAATTTTAGATTAATTTATTTTAAGTTAGTTATATTTAATACAAGATTTTATTGTGTTTTTAGATATTTTTATCTGTTTAATTGTTTAGAAGACTTTCTGTTTCTATCGATTATTCTGAAGTTATTGACTATAAGAATGTTTATTTATTAAGAAAATTTATCACAATCCAAGGAAAAATTCTTCCTAGAAGAATGACAAAGCTTACTTCTAAACAACATCGTTCTATTATGAAGTCTTTTTGATTTTAATAATTATTTGTCTAATTAGAAACAAATTTTTGAGCTGATTTATTTTAATTTTTTTCTTTTCTGAAAAATGTTTTCTTGTGAGTTTTAATTTTTGGTTTTTTATCTAAGATTTTTATTTTAATCTTTAATTGGAATATCTTTATTTATTTTATTTTAGCAAGAGTTGAGATTATTATTAAATAAGTTTATTTAAAATCTAAAAACTATGAATTTTTATTACGTTATTTTTATTATTTTATTTAGTTTTATAAATAATTGTTTAATTTTGTGATCCTTTTTTCTATTTATTTTCATATTTATTTATAAAAAACTCTCGTATTTTGGGGTTACTTCCTTTTATAAATAAAGAAAATTAATTTTTCTTTATTTATATAAATAGACTATCCGGGAAAAATCTGTTGATTTCAATAATAAGACTTGAACTTAATGTAAGCCAGATAATTGCAATAACAGGAGCTGTTGATAAATATGTTGTTAAGTTTTTCATGATATATATTATAATATTTAATTTTTATTTTGTATGTAGCTTTTAAATTTATACTTAAAAGAATTTTTAGTAGCTGTTATATTATATTATTTATATACCGGGATGTAGCGCAGTTTGGTAGCGCATTGCATTTGGGATGCAAGGGTCGCAGGTTCGAATCCTGTCATCCCGATAGGAGAGGTGTCTGAGTGGTTTAAAGTACCGGTCTTGAAAACCGGCGTAACGTTATGTTACCGAGGGTTCAAATCCCTCCTTCTCCGAAATTTATATGTCAATTGCAAAATCAAATCACACTTTAGATTTAAAATTTATTCTTTTATGTTTTGATCCTGTTTTTGAATGTTTTAAAAGTTTCTAAAGATTGGAAATAGGTTTTTTAAGAATATTTAATGTTTTTCTTAGTCCTTCGAATAGTGTTATGGTTGGATTACTCAATGTTTCTAATATTAGTTCTTTTTGATTTTTTGATATTTTTAAATTTGGTTTCTGCCTTTTTATCTTTTCGAGAAAAACTTAAGTTTCTTGTTAACGATACGATGCATAATATTGAATTATCTTCTTCTTTTTTAATCACAAATGTAATTTACTTTTTTAAAGCTTTTAATTCCATATTTAGTAACATTAGTTTTCTAGATATTTAATCTTATTTATTTTTTAGAAAGAAAATTTTTATCTAATTTTATTTTAATATTTTAAATTTTCATTTTTATAAGCCTTACAGATATTTCCATTAAAATTTTCAACTTTATTGTATTGTGTGTTATATCAAAAATGCTTTTACTAGGATTTAATACTTTTATGTTTTTAGGAAATTTTATGTCTTTTATTTGAAGTCTGTTCTTTTTTTGTGTGTTTAGCGTAGCTATATTTCGTGTGTTTAGTAATTTTTTGCCTTCTTCCTTTATTTGTATTCTTTTGAGGTTTTTCGATATCTGATATATAGGCTTATTTATTTCTTCGAAATCGGAGAATTCATCTATTGGCTGAAAAGTATCGTATTCTTTTTCTTCTTTTTGTTTGCTTAAGAAAAACTTTATATTTTTGATTCTTATTTCGTTCTTTTTCTAAATTTTTAATTTGCAAATTTTCTTTTAAGCTTAAATTTTTTATTTTTTGATTTTTATATAATTTAACTTAATTTAAGATTTTTTAGATTTTAAAATCTAACGTTATCTTTTATTAAACTACGACGTATTAAATTTCCTAATATCTGATATTTTTCAAAAGCTTTAGATTCTATTTTTAATAAACCATAGTTTGATTTATTATTTTTTTTATTCTTTAAGATTTTTATTTTTAATAGTTTCATTTAGGTTATATTATTCCTACTACTTTGGGCAAAATTGTTTACTTAATATCTTTTAATTTTATTTTTATGTCATTTGCGTATTTAGTTTTAGAGACTATTATAACTATATTCTTGGATGAAGTAAATTGTGATTTCTCATCCGCTTTTTAAAGTATAGAAATTAAATTACAAAGTAATTTAATGTTCCTACTAAGAAAACTAATGCTGCCCAAGTTGCTGAACCAATTAAGATATAATTTTTATTTTCATTCCACCCATTTGGAAGTGCGAAAACTACAGGTACACCGATAACTAAAGCAAAAGAGAAAACGATTAGTGCTAGTAAAGAAGCTTGAAAAATTAGAAGCATATTATTTTTTATTGAAATCTTACAAAGTTTTCATTTAATCCTACCACTTTTATTTCACATTAAATTTATCATAAATATTAAAAATTTTATTTTATTATAACAACAGCTCCTGCTTCTTCGAGTAATTTTTTAGCTTCTTCTGCTTTTTCTTTAGATATCCCTTCTGATACAGCTTTTGGCACAGATTCTATTAAATCTTTTGCTTCTTTCAAACCTAATGAAGTTAAACTACGAACTACTTTAATTACCGTAATGCGTTTTGCTGTCGGAACATCTTGTATTATGACATCAAATTCAGTTTTTTCTTCTACAACTTGTTCTTCAGGTTTTGCTGCCGCAGACATATTTGCGAAGGATGCTGGAGCTGATGATATGCTCGCATCGACACCAAAAGTTTCTTCTTTCTAATTGAATTTATTTATCATTAACTTAATTTTAGTATTATTGTGTTAGTTAAATTTTTTATTTTTTCTTTAAAAGGAATCTTACTTTTTGAATCATAGTATCTTTTTAATTAAATCTGACGCTTCTAATAACGTAATGTTTTTAAGTTGTTCAATAATTTCATCTGTTTTAGTTGACATAATTTTTTATTTTGTAATTCTAAATGGTCGATTAATACTCCTTTTTTTTTATATTATTTTACTTAATAATTATTGATTTTTTTTATCGTTTAGAGAACTGTGAAGCTTTTCTCGCTTTTTTCAATCCATATTATTAAACTAGAATTTACATTCTGTGAACAAACTAAACGTAGTTTCCTTATTTAGCTTTAGGTTATATCAAGTATTATTAATGGTTTAAGTTTTTAATTAAAATTCTTTTAATTATACAATTTATAATCAATGTAATTATTTTATTTATATGGGATTTCTATTGTTAGTTTATCAAGAATTTAATTTATTTAAACGTGGTAAAAGAAAACTTCTTATTATTTAACAAATATTTGTTTCGATTAATTTTAAATTTGTCTTATTTTATGAAAAACAGACTAATCTTTTTAATTATATAAATAAAGTATAATTCGGACTTCTTCTTTCTTTGCAAAGTGAATTTCGAGTTAAGTATCCATTTTCCTTAAGTTTTTGTTGACCATTAGTTTCAATTATTCTGTATAAATTTCTTGCTAATCCGAGTTTATTTATATAAATTTTTAGGTTTTACTATATATATATTGAGATTTAAAATAAAAAATATTTTCTTTTTTGTTTTTATTTTTCTGCATTAAAAGTTTATGTTTAATCACTTAATCGCTTCTGCTTGGCCTGTTAACCCACCCCCTGAAGATTTTATGATTACATCGTAGTTGTTTTCTAATTCCAATAATGATAAAGGCGATTTTAAGGAGTAATCTAATTATCCTTGAAAATTATTTTGATTTAATTTGTAAATAAATTTTTTAATATTTAAAATTTATTTATTTTTTAATGAAAAAATCTCGCGTATTGTTCGTATCATTAATGAATTTAATTTTTACTTCTTTATTTTAGAGATAAATGTTTCCTTGACTAAGCTTTACAGATTTATTTATTTTAAAAATACTTTTATAAAATTCTCTTTTCGGATTATTTTGCATGTAATCTTCAACGCTTTTGCCATTAATTGTAATCTTTCCGTTTCCTGGTATAACTTTAACAAGGACTGTTGCTGATTTTCTTATTAAGTTAAAAGTTTCTTTTGTTGGTTTTTAATTTACAATTTTTGTATTAAATTAATGTATAAAATTTAACTTTTAATTAGAATCTTTATCATTTCATCTTTTTTTCTAATTAATTTTATTAAGTCTAACTCTTCCTACGTTTGTGTTTTTTTCCATTGTTTAAATGTTAGTTTATTGGTTATTCTTATTTAATTTTTTATAGTCTTTTCAATTTATAATGCAAAATTTTAAATTGAAAAATAAATAGTAAAATACGTTCAAATTACGAATTACTATTTATTTTTAAAAACATTTGGATTAATAATTTAATAAGCCAGACCCATACTGCGTGTTGTTTCTGAACCTAAATATACTCGTACACTTAAGAAATCTGTTGGACAAGCTGATTCACATCTTTTGCATCCAACACAATCTTCAGTTCTTGGTGATGATGCAATTTGTCCAGCTTTACATCCATTCCATGGTACCATTTCCAATAATTGAGTTAGGAATATTTAAATCCTCCTCGAAGATCCGTACAAGCTTTGATTAAACATACGGCTCAATGTTTTTATAAACAAAATAAATTTGATTTTATTCATTTAATAAAAGTTAAAACTTTTATTGAATATTAGAACATATCAAATTACAAAAATTTATGAATAACTAAGGAATTTTACTAATAAATTAGGTATTTATTTCCATCTTCAATTAAACAATAGTTTTACATTTATTATTGTTTGATTTTATCTTTTCGAATATTATTTTTCTTTAAATTAAATTTTATGATATTTTAAGTTAACTAAGTAGACGTACTTTGTATTTTTTTTTACTTAAAAACTGATTCATAAACGTTTAGTACCATTTCGATAAAAATCTTTAAATTTATTTAATATTCTTTTTAGTACAAACCATCTGTTGGGCATGCGCGAACACATTGAGTATTAAAGTAGTTTTTTGACTCTTATAAAACTAAACAGGTGAGAATAACTATTCACATTTAGCTTAAATTGTGGTTATTATTTTTTATTTATCTTATAGTAATATTGAACTATTATAATCTTTTTTAATCTTTGTGGTTTTTTATTATTGTCAATTATCTTTGTAATTTTTTCTTGAAAGAGTCGTTAATTTTATTTCTTAATAAAATAGTATTTTATTTATTAAATGCTTAATCGATAAGTTTTTACTGTTTATTATATACTTTAATAGTTAAAGTTGTTAAAATTTTAAGATTCGCACACAACCAATACATGTATTATAAATTTTTACAGAGTGAGACATTAATATTAATTAATTTTTTTTTAGTTATCACGGCAATAATGTTATTTAGTAATTTAAGAAAAGATAAAATTATTAGAAGAATTTTTTTCAAGGAAAGATTTACCTATTGACAAAGCAATCAAAACTTTCTTTGAAGCCTTTTTTTTCCATGTGCTTTTACGCGAGTCTCGGCGTGATTTTGACATCTTTTTTTTAGGTACAGCCATAAGGGACTTTTTTTTATTTTTGATCTTACTCCTTTTGTTCTCTTTCAATTAATATTTTGAGTTAGAACGCATTTTGAACAAAATTTATTTAAAAACTTTTTTGAATTAAAAACTTTTAAAGTTTATCAATAGTTTCAAATTCAAATTTAATTTCTTTCCAAACTTCACAAGCTGCAGCAAGTTCTGGACTCCATTTGCAAGCTTCACGAATAACGTCTCCACCTTCACGTGAAAGATCACGACCTTCGTTACGAGCTTGAACACAAGCTTCACTAGCTACACGGTTAGCTACTGCACCTGGAGCATTACCCCAAGGGTGACCTAATGTACCACCACCGAATTGAAGACATGCATCATCTCCAAAAATTTCAGTTAAAGCTGGCATATGCCAAACGTGAATACCACCAGAAGCAACAGGCATTGTTCCACCCATACCACACCAGTCTTGTGTGAAATAGATACCTCTAGAACGATCTTTTTCTACGTATGCATCACGCATTAAATCAACGAAACCTAAAGTTACTTCACGTTCCCCTTCAAGTTTACCTACAACAGTACCTGAATGAAGGTGATCACCACCAGACAAACGAAGTGTTTTAGCAAGAACACGGAAGTGAATACCATGATTTCTTTGACGGTCAATAACAGCGTGCATAGCACGGTGAATATGAAGTAGTAAACCATTGTCACGACAGTACATAGCTAATGAAGTATTAGCTGTGAAACCTCCAGTGATATAGTCATGCATAATAATAGGAACACCTATTTGAGCTGCATAAGCTGCTCTTTTATACATTTCTTCACATGTTCCTGCAGTTGCGTTTAAGTAGTGACCTTTAATTTCACCAGTTTCTGATTGAGCTTTATAAATTGCTTCTGCACAGAAAAGGAAACGATCTCTCCAACGCATGAAAGATTGTGAGTTAACGTTTTCATCATCTTTTGTAAAGTCTAATCCACCACGAAGACACTCATATACAGCTCTTCCGTAGTTTTTAGCAGAAAGACCCAATTTTGGTTTAATAGTACATCCAAGAAGAGGACGTCCATATTTATTTAATCTGTCTCTTTCTACTTGAATACCGTGTGGAGGACCCCAGAAAGTTTTAACATATGCAGCTGGAATACGTAAATCTTCAAGACGAAGAGAACGAAGAGCTTTGAAACCAAATACGTTACCTACAATAGAAGTTAAAAGGTTAGTAACAGATCCTTCTTCGAAAAGATCAATAGGATATGCTACATAAGCGATATACTGATTGCTTTCTCCTGGAACTGGTTCTAAATCATAACAACGACCTTTATATTTGTCTAATTGTGTTAAACCATCTGTCCATACAGTAGTCCAAGTACCTGTAGATGATTCTGCTGCAACAGCTGCACCACATTCCTCAGCTGGCACACCAGGTTGAGGAGTCATACGGAAAGCTGCTAAAATATCTGTTTCTGTTACTTGATAATCTGGAGTATAATAAGTAAGACGATAGTCTTTTACACCAGCTTTAAATCCAGCTCCAGTTTTTGTTTCAGTTTGAGGTGACATTTTAGTCTCCAAAATAGAAAATTTTATGTTAAAAAGATCAATACGATAAATTATATTAAAGAATAACTTTACATACTAAAAAAGTAAAAATCATACAAGATAAATCAAAAATTTAATTCAAACACGATAAAAATAAAAATTTATTACATTTTTTTCATTTCTTGAACAAGTTGATTTTAATAGAAAGAATCTTTATTTAAAGCTAAACATGTTAAATTCCAAGAAGATTTTAATATATTGATTTGTTCTTAATAAAAAGAAGTTTAATCCTAAAAAATCTTGCACGCGCTTTTTTAAACTGGGAAGTAAGTTCAATTTTTCTCTTACCTTCAGATACTGATTCAAGTTCTGATTTCGAAGCCAAGAAACTTGCTTCAGCTTCTTCAGCATTAATCTCATATAACTAAAAGACTAGAATCTTTTGTACTCGAACTGAACGTGAGCAATATCTCATCCAAGCTCTTTAAACACAAAAATAATTTTTCTTTAAAGGTTTTTTACTTAATAAATTTATTGTTTTCTTATAATAAACATACACAATATAATATAAAGAAACTTAATCCCATAAAGTTCCGAAAACATGACATTTTAGAAGAATTTGAAAATTAAATGATAAAAAATTTTACGCTAATATTACCACTTTTTTCAAACGAACTTTTAATGGCGTAACATAAAATCAAGTTATTATAAAATTAGACAAAACACACAGAACCTAATTCTGCTTCATTAACTAATATTGTAACTTTATTATTATTAACTAATGCAAAACCACCCATAACAACAACACCAATCCATTTAGCAGATTCTTCGGTACGAACTAAGATCAAGTTGGGATAGGGAAATTTGAGATTTTTCCACCCAAAGAACCGTGCGTACAAATTTCTTTATACACGGCTCAAGAATCAAAAAAACAAAAGAAGTAATTTTTGTTTTTTCGACACTATTGTTTCTAAAAAAATTAAATTAACTCGATAAAAAATAATTAACAACTCATTACAAGTTATTTGCAATATAAAAACAAATCTTTTATAGAAAAAATTTAGTATTAACTATACATGGTTTAGTTTAAATTATTTAATAGTATGATAGAACGTCACTTTCGAGCAAAGCTTAAATATAAAAAATATAGGCCCCAAAATTTTACAAGTCCTTAAAATATAAAAGATTAATATGAATCATTATAAATGATAAACAATCTAGTACTCGGTTAACATGACTTTATTAAAATTATTCAAAATGTATTTTTACTATGTAGGAAATCAACAATAAACATAACAATTTACATTCTAAAAAGAAGAAAAGTTGATATCCAAATTTAAAAACAATCACCATACGTACGACCTGTATCTAAACCAGTAAGAAGAGGTATATGATTTTTAAGTACACCCATTTGACCTGTTAAAGTAGGTAAAATAATTTCATTTGCATTTTCTTTCCAAAAAACACGATCAGGAACTAGGGAAGTCGAAACATAATTCGCTAAAAAAACTGTATATGCTATACTCAAAGCTTACAGCTTATATTAAAGTTTATAGAATAAAATAAACTAAATTAAATATTTAATGAAATAACAAACTAAAAGAAAATCCAAGATAGACAAAATATATAATTTTTATCTAAGAAAATAACGTTTTACACATAAATATAAACTATATTGAAATTCTGAATAAACTAAGAAAAACGAGTTTTATGTTAACCAATTAAAATTAACTTTCAATATCTATTTTAGAACGAATTTATCTTAAATTTTAAACACAGAATTTACATTAGTAAAAGTTTTTTAAAAAGCAAACAAAAAATTGACAAGTTTTTATTCGTGTTAAACAAATTTATACAATCTATATATAACTTACGCTTCACACTAATTGAAACTTCTAAACTCATAAAAATAAAAAAATTTCGTAACCAAACTACAAAAATAAAAGCCTAGCTTAATGTTGCAGCTTTAGCAACAGCTTCTTCCATAGTACCAACTAAATAGAAAGCTTGTTCAGGTAAATCATCTAATTCTCCACTTAAAATAAGTTTAAAACCTTCAATAGTTTCTGCTAAACTTACATATTTTCCTGGAGAACCTGTGAAAACTTCTGCTACAAAGAAAGGCTGAGATAAGAATCTCTCAACTTTTCTAGCTCTTGAAACAACAAGTCTATCTTCTTCAGATAATTCATCTAAACCTAAAATAGCAATAACTTAGATAGAATATTAATTAATATATTCTTCTTAAGAACAGTATATGTATATTAAAAACATACGGCTCAAATCCCTAAATTGCTGATTCATTATAATAAATCAAAGGTAGAGAAAACTCCAATTTATAAAACTAAAATATAAATAAGAAGTCGCAACTTTATAATTAAAAAATTAAATAACATTTTAATTTTTTAAAGAAACATTTTAATTAAATAAAAAAAATAAACTTTGGAAATATTAAACAGTAATACGATTAAGTTTTAAATATTAAAAGACAACAAAATATTTAAAATATTAGAAGTCTAATTAAAAGTAACCAAAAATTTTATTCCTATAAATAAAAATTTCTAATTTAGAAAAAAATTTATAAATAATTATATACAAATGCCACACTATCTTGAAGTTCTTTATAACGTTGTAAAGTTCTCTTAACAGCTTGTGCTGTATCATAATGATCATCCCCTACAATCCAAGGTTGTAACATAGTAGATGTTGAATCTAAAGGATCTACAGCAGGATAAATACCTTTTGAAGCAAGATTTCGAGACAATACAGTTGTTGCATCTAAATGAGCAAATGTTGTTGCAGGAGCTGGATCTGTTAAATCATCTGCAGGAACATAAACAGCTTGGATTGAAGTAATAGATCCATCTTTCGTTGATGTTATACGCTCTTGTAAACCTCCCATTTCAGTTGCCAAAGTTGGTTGGTAACCTACAGCAGACGGCATACGACCTAGAAGAGCAGAAACTTCTGAACCAGCTTGTACAAATCTAAAAATATTATCAATAAATAATAAAACATCTTGATTGTTAACATCTCTAAAATACTCAGCCATTGTTAAAGCTGTTAACCCTACACGCATTCTAGCTCCTGGAGGTTCATTCATTTGTCCATAAACCAGAGCAACTTTAGATTCTTTTAAGTTAGAAGAATTGATAACGCCAGATTCTTTCATTTCTTGATACAAGTCATTTCCTTCACGAGTTCTTTCACCAACACCACCAAAAACAGAAACTCCACCATGAGCTTTGGCAATATTATTAATCAATTCCATAATAAGAACTGTTTTACCTAATTAAGTAGAAAAAAATCCCTAAAAGAAAACAGTAAATGCAAACAGATTGCATACGGCTCAACACTACCTCTTTAATAAAAGACCATAATTAAAATATTTAAAAAATATAAATCTTAATTAAGACAGAATTACAACTTCTGTCATAAAACAGCACTTAAAAACAAAAACATTACTATAAAACTAAAAATTTAAAATTCCATGATAAGAAAAACTAAAAAAATTTCTTTTCTTAAAATAAATTGGTAACAAAATATAGTTAATTTAAAATACACTATAGTGTTAATTCATAAATATAAAAATTTTAAGATAGAATTTTTTAGATGAGCAAAAATTATTCACTACACTTCAAATTTTCTCGAAAATTAAAGAAGCATAGACTTTAAAAATTCATACGAATTTTTTATTTTTAAGGAAACAACGACAAACCTCCAGCACCACCGAAAAGACCAATTTTTCCACCACGACGATATGGAGCAAGTAAATCAACAACTTTAATACCTGTTTCAAAAATAGATAATTGAGTATCTAGATCAATAAAAGAAGGTGCTGAACGATGTATTGGTAAAGTTTTACTATAATCCACAGAACCCATTTGATCAACCGGTTCTCCTAGAACATTAAAGATTCTTCCTAAAGTTGTAGCTCCTACAGGAACACTTAAAGGTGCGCCTGTATCAACAACTTTAACACCACGTTGTAAACCATCAGTAGCACTCATCGAAATAGCTCGAACTAAATTGTCACCCAAAAGTTGTTGTACTTCACAAACAACATTAACTTTTTCTCCAAGTTCATTTTTACCTTCGATAACCAATGAATTATAAATACTCGGCATTTTCCCAGGAGGAAAAGAAATATCCATAACAGGTCCGATAATTTGTAAAACTACACCTGTATTTAAATTTGTAGTTGATTTTGTATTCATAAAAATTAAAATTAAACAAATTAAAAATTTAAAATATAAAAATTTAAATAATCATTAAAAACTCTATTTATAAAGGACCTGAGATACCTTGTTTACGAATCATTAAAAAGTGCGCTAACATAACAGTTGCTGTAAGTAATGGAAGAACAAATGTATGAAGACTATAGAAACGAGTCAATGTTGATTGACCTACACTTACACTTCCACGTAACAATTCAACAATAAAACCACCAACAACAGGAATAGCATCAGGAACTCCAGTAACGATTTTCACAGCCCAGTAACCAATTTGATCCCAAGGTAATGAATAACCCGTAACACCAAAAGAAACTGTAAGAGTAGCTAAAATAACACCACTAACCCAAGTAAGTTCTCTAGGCTTTTTAAAACCACCTGTCAAATAAACTCGACAAACGTGAAGAATCATACTTAAGACCATCATACTAGCTGACCATCTATGTAATGAACGGATTAACCAACCAAAGTTAACATCATTCATTATATATTGTACAGAAAGAAAAGCTTCAGCTACTGTAGGACGATAATAAAAAGTCATCGCAAAACCTGTAGCAACTTGTATAATAAAACAAGTAAAAGTTATTCCCCCTAAACAATAAAAAATATTCACATGAGGAGGAACATATTTACTTGTTACATCATCAGCGATAGATTGAATTTCCAAACGTTCCTCGACAAAGGTAAGAAAATTCTCCCTAAAAAAACAGAACATGAAAATTTATTCTCATACTGCTTCTAACAAACAAAAAAGGAATAAATAATCTCAATATTTGTTAGTTTACAATTTATTATAATTAAAAAATCAATTATTAATTTTTAATCTATAATTTTTGGAATCTCACTTTTAATAAAAAAATCAAAAGAAAACTCGTTTCTTAACTAAAATTAAATTAAAAATCTACTTAGGTTTTCTCTCTTTACCGATGTAAAAATTTCTTTTATAAAAATAAATTAATTTTTGATTATACATAAACATGTAACGATAATTCATCCGAGAAATTATAAAATAACCTTATAGATTTAAGAAACAATTAAATTAAACTGCTAGACTCAACAAAAAACAAAAAATGCTGGGACTCATTAAACCCAAATAAAATTAAAAAAACGAGACACACAACCAATCATAAATTTTACCCATATATAATTAAAATTAATTAAATTAAATCATTTTAAAAATGATTAAAAATTTGTAATTATTACAATCATAAGAAATAAAAAAAATCCCGAATTATTTAAATATTTATAAAACATATAGAAAAATAGGAAACCTACTTCAAAATAAACACAAAATCAAAACTATCTTTCTAACTAAAAAACAAAGAAATCTATACTTAAGTAAAAATATAAAAAACAAAACTATAAATAGATGAAGACTCAAACATATAAATATATTTTTTATATAAAACAAAATTTATCCAAATTATCTTAAAAATTGATAATTTCTCATTTTAAAAACTTAATAACGAAAATATTATAACAATACTTAAGTTATAATATTTAACAAAGTATTAAAATAGTTAAATATGGAAATTGTATCCTTTTTTTCAACAATATTTATTGGGTGCATGTTAATTAGCATGACAATATATTCAATATACATAGGATTTGGACCAAATTCTAATAAATTACGCGATCCTTTTGAAGAACATGAAGATTAAAAAATTCGCAGAAACATTCTAAATAAGATTAAAGAAAGTAAACAATAATAAAAAGCCTTTATATGACAACTATCTCTAAAAATAAAGCATCAAATGCAAAAGGAAAAGTAACTAGCTTAGGAACTATATTAAAACCATTAAATTCTGAATATGGTAAAGTTGCTCCAGGATGGGGAACTACTGTAGTAATGGCAATATTTATGGCATTATTCGCAGTATTTTTAATCATAATTTTAGAAATTTATAATTCTTCTGCAATTCTAGATGTAAAATAATAACTATAAAGATTATTTAATAAATTAAAAAGGTATTAAATAATCTTTATAGTTATTATTTACTTTGTTTATTATAAGAATAATTTTATTAAGACTATCATTAAATAATCCTAATAAAATTATTCTTATAATAAACAATTTTACTGTTTAAATGTATCCAAAAAAAGTAAAATAACCGAAAAACTAGGTGAATCGGAAAAAACCGTTCTCGAAACTGTATATATACAAGATTTAGTACATACAGCTTTCTGACAATAATGAAAGAAAAAACTTGCTGTTATTCTAAAAGTTAAAGTCAGGCCAATTTATTTTAATTATATAAACATAAATTTCCCTCAATTAAGTAATGGCACAAATAAAACTTAATTTCATAATTAGATCCAAAATAAAAAACTTTATTAAAAGAATGTGTGTTTAAACAAAAAATATATTTGAAAAATGGAAATACAGCTTTTTTATTTTAAAAAAAGAAAGTACTAAAAGCAAATCCAAAATGAATAAAAAAAATAAGTTACTAAATTATTTGTTTAATTAAAATCGAGAAATTCTTAATTAATTTACAATTCCAAATTAAAAAACCATTCTAAAGATTCAATTAACACACTTTTACAATACGTGGTGGTTCACGGAAAAAAATAGCAAAGAAAATAATACCTAAAGTACCAACTAATAGTTAAGTAAGAGTTTTATTTCTTCTTGAAGAACTATACTTGCAAGTAATGCATAAAGCTCAAATAAAACTTTATTGTATTAACTAAAGCTTTATTAAATAAAATTAAAAATTTAATTTACAAAATCCAAAAACGTTTTATATAATTTATAGATAAAAATTCAAAGCCCAAAAACGAAGAAAATAAAAAGAAGATCATTCTAGTCAACTTTAAAATCTCAAATAAAATAGTTCATTAACGAAATCTGCTGAAAATAAAAGATAAAAAGAAGAAGCTAATAAAATTATTTATAAAATAAACAAACTCTTCTTTTTTAACAACAAAATTTAAAAACTATACAACCTCGTTGCACACAAAATGTATAAACTAAAGCTTCCATAAAAAAAATAAAAAAAATAACTTTCCACGTTTGTAAGTAAAAACCGAAAGATCTAAGTCTATACTAATTGTTTTCTTGTAGTAATATCACCTAATTTTTGGAAAGCACCAAATTCAATTTGTTCTTCAAGATCTGGATCAATACCAGCAAAAACATCTCTGAAAATAGTTCTAGCACCATGCCAGATATGACCAAAGAAAAATAATAAAGCAAAAGAAAGATGACCAAAAGTAAACCAACCACGTGGACTACTTCTGAAAACCCCATCAGATTGTAAAGTAGCACGATCAAATTCGAAAATTTCTCCTAATTGTGAACGACGTGCATATTTTTTAACAGTAGTTGGATCATTGAATTAAGATAAATAAAAATTTTCTATAAAAAAAATACAAGTATATCAAATACATATATCTTAATTTAAGACATAAAAGGTAATAAATAAACATTTCTGTAAAATTGAAAATGTAATCCAAGAATACTCTAAAATATAGAGATAAAGTCAACGTTAACATTCTAAAAAGAGTAAAATTGAAACAACTAACAGGTTAATTTCATAAAGCTAACAAAAAAATAAAACAAATTTATATAAACAATTAATTACTCACAAAAATAAAAGAACTAATACAAACTAATATTAAATAGAAAGAATCTTTTCAAATATGAAATTTATGCAGTAAAAAGGAAGAATGTACAAAAACACGTTTCGAAAAACTTAAACCATCAAGTTCACCTCCGAAGAAATTAACCGTAACACCAACTTGTTCAATACTATATTTTGATTCAGCACGACGGAAAGGAATATCTGCGCGAACAACACCATCTTTATCAATTAACAATACAGGAAAAGTCTCAAAGAAAGTAGGCATACGTCTAACAAAAAGTTCATTGCCTTCTTTATCTGTGAATACAGAATGCCCTAACCAACCAATAGCGATACCATCACCATTATTCATAGCACCTGAACGGAATAAACCACCTTTTGCTGGGTTATTACCAATATAATCATAAAAAGCTAATTTCTCAGGTATTTTGCTCCATGCTTCAGATAATGAAGAGCCTGAGTTTAAGCTAGTTTGTACACGTCTTTGAATTTCTTCTTGGAAGTAACCTTTATCCCATTGATAACGAGTAGGTCCAAATAATTCAATAGGAGTAGCTGCTGAACCATACCACATTGTTCCTGCAACAACAAAAGCAGACCAAAAAACAGCAGCAATACTGCTTGATAAAACTGTTTCAATATTCCCCATACGAAGAACTTTATAAAGTCTTTGTGGAGGTCTAACTGTAAGATGAAATAGGCCTGCGATAATACCTAAAATACCTGCAGCAATATGATGTGACGCAATACCACCTACGTTATAAGGATCAAATCCTTCAGCACCCCATGAAGGAACAACAGGCTGAATGCTACCAGTAATTCCATAAGGATCAGAAACCCAGATTCCAGGACCAAATAAGCCTGTTACATGGAAAGCACCAAAAGAAAAACAAAGCAAGCCAGACAAGAATAAATGGATTCCAAAAATTTTAGGTAAGTCTAAAGCAGGATCACCTGTACGAGGGTCACGGAATAATTGTAAATCCCAGTAAACCCAATGCCAAATAGCAGCCAAAAATAATAAGCCAGACAAAACAATATGAGCTGCAGCAACACCTTCATAACTCCAAATTCCAGGATTTGAAGAACTTTCACCAGTTATACTCCAAGCCCCCCAAGATTTTGTTACTCCTAATCTAGTCATAAAAGGCAAAACGAACATGCCTTGACGCCACATTGGATTTAAAACAAGATCTGAAGGATCAAAAACAGCTAATTCGTATAAAGCCATTGAACCAGCCCAACCTGAAACTAAAGCTGTATGCATCAAATGAACAGCAATCAAACGTCCTGGATCATTTAAAACAACTGTATGTAAAAAAGTTCTAAAATATAAACTTAAAAGAAATAAAAGAATTAAAAATTATTATTTGTTAAATAAAACCAAAATAACATAAATTTGAAAACTTAAAGCCATGATAGAAAAACTCTTCTCAAGTATGCATAAAAAATTCTTAATAAAAACATTAAAATTCATTTAAATTTTAAACAAAAATAAAAAACACAAAAAAAATCTAACCACGAAACCAAGGTAATCCCATCGTATTAATAAAAAAAAAACAATTAACTTTCTTTTTAATGTTATAAGAAAGATCTAAAATCTTACTAAAGCGGGCAACGTGATTCGAACACGCGACATTGGACTTGGAAGGACCACGCTCTACCAACTGAGCTATGCCCGCAATATTAAATATTAAACTACCCCCAGGGGAATTCGAATCCCCGTTGTCTCCGTGAAAGGGAAATGTCCTAGGCCTCTAGACGATGGGGGCAAACCAAACTCATTACAACTTAATTATAACAAAAAATAAATTCACGCTCTGTAGGATTCGAACCTACTACATCAGGTTTTGGAGACCTACGTTCTACCAACTGAACTAAGAGCGCAAAACTCTGGCTCAAACGGGATTTGAACCTGTGACCAAGGGCTTATGAATCCCCTGCTCTACCACTGAGCTATTGAGCCTAAGTAAAATGGGTGAATGACGGGAATCGAACCCGCGAATGAAGGAGTCACAGTCCTTTGCCTTACCACTTGGCGACACCCACCGAAATCTAACTATATAAAATAATAACTTTATCTATATTAAAAAAATATAATTTATAGTAATAAAAATTATTTTTTAAAATGAAATCGCTATATAAAAAAATCTAAAAATTAAACAAGGAGAAGAATGATTAAAAGCGAAAAAATATTATCAGACTTATTAGAAATGAGAAGCAAAATAAACCAAATACTGAACATATAAATAATTGATAAGCAATTAAAAAATAATAAAATTTTAAATCAGATTTTACCCAAAAAGCATTTATTGACAAACACAACGACTTAATTTCCAGCATTTTATAAAACAAGGACTGTGCGATCTGAAACTTAAAGTAATAAAATACTTAAAATATAATATATTTCTATTATTATATAGCAAAAAAGGTAAAACATAAACTTCTATTATATTATTTTCGAAGGTTAATCTAAAAGTCCCGACCTGAAATTAAAAAAAAGAATTTAAATTAAAATTTGCATTTTAGACAGAAAATAAAAGAAGGAAGAAAAATAAAAACACTTCCAACATATAACATGAGCTGTATGTTTAACAAACATGTACAAATCTTGGGGGGGTATAAACCTACCCTATTAATGAGGAACTTGAAAAAATAAATTATATAAATCACTATAATTTTGAAATTAAAATGGATCCAAAAAAGCTAAAGTTTAAAAAACCACGAAATTCTGTAGAAGAATGTATAACAAAAAGTAAAACATACTCTATTCCATTGTATATTCCAGTAGAAATTAAATATAAACAAAAAACAATCTTTAAATGGGATTTAATATTATAGCGAATAAACGAAAAATAAAAATTTTAAATAAAAAGTAAAAATTTAATCCTTAAATTAAAAAGAAACTTAAAATGTACTTAATAAAATAAATACCTTTTTTGGGGTGAAATACCTTTTATGACAGAAAAAGGAACTTTCGTTATTAATGGGAACAGTAGAATAATAGAAGTGATTAACACAAACTACCTATTCGTAGTAAAAATTATAAAATATATTTAAAGGAAAAATCTAATCTAAAGAAAATACAAGGACTAAATCTTATGAAACTTAAATCAAATAATACGAAGCCCCGGAATATACTTCGAACAAAATACTAATGAAAAAAGCGTAACAGCGACAATAATACCTAATCAAGGCAGTTGGATAACAATAAAAACAGACGAACGATTTTTAAAGTTTTCGAAACAAAAATAAGAATAGTATAATCCTAATATACATAAATATCTGAATCTATTTAATATAAAAAGTAAACTAACGAATTAACTTAAAAAAAAAGGTTATACCTTCGCAAAAATAGATCGACAAAAAAAACTTCCAATAATTACTTTATTAGAAGCAATAGGGTTTAGCAGAAAAAAAATCCTAAGTTCAATCAAAAACACGGAATTTATACAAACTTATCAAAACAAAGAAAAAGATACAGCGAAAAACAAAAATTATAAACTAAAAAAACAAGAAATCACAGAAGTAAAATTAAAATCTAATATAAATTGAAAAAAGATAAAACTAGATAAAACTTAATAACTTTTTTTTTATAGTATTAAAGAAAAATGTGTATTAATTCTGATATTGAAATTCGAAATCTCGTAGAAAAAAATTTAATGAACCTTGAGATTTTAATGAATTAAGAATAAAACAAAAAGAGTGACTACCAAAATTATAATACAAAAATATGTGCTAATTTCATTAAAAATTAATAAACAAATTATTTAAGAAGACTAAATATGATCTAGGAGAGACTGGCCGTAATAAAATAAATAAAAAGTTATATAAAGAAAATTTCTGGAAACAAGGAAAAACGCTTAGACCCGAAGACATTCTTGGTTCTTTACACCACTTAATAAAGTTAAAAGAAGGTTGAGAAAATTAAAAAAACTAATTTTTTGTACAAATCATAAAAGTTTTAATAATTAAAATTCTAAGTTTCACCTTACAGAGAAAAAATTTACTCAGAGCTTAGACACAACAGACGATATAGATGATTTAAAAAATAAACGTATTAGACAATGCGGAGAACTAATGCAGAATCAACTAAAAGCGAACTTAACTGAAATAACCAAAAGTATTAAAGAAAAAATAGAAGATTTAGAAAAAAAAATAAAAGATGGAAAAATAGAAATAAATACTAATGAATTTATAAACTATTATATATTAACAAATAGTTTTAAAAAGTTTTTCACAAGTAATCAATTATCACAATTAATGGAAGAAACTAACCCTTTAGCTGAGATAACACACAAACGAAAAATAAGTTCTTTTGGGATTGGCGCAATTGACAGGAAAAAAGCAAATTTAAATATTAGAGAAATTCACCCAAGTCAATATGGAAGAATCTGCCCCATTGAAACCACTGAAGGAAAAAATGCCGGGCTCATTTTATCTTTAGCAAAAGACACAAGAATAAATAGACACGGTTTTATTGAAAGTCCTTTTTATATTTGATTATTAATGTAATATTCATAAAATATTGAGAGTTTTAAGTCTAAAATAAAATATTATAAGGAAAAAGGTATCTTTAAAGATTAATTTTTATAATTATTAATTGTAATAAAATCTTGGCTAAGAATTTGTGAAAAAACAAAGATTTATAATACCAGAACAAAATATATCAGATTAATTTAATACTAATAAAAGAAATATCTATTTATTCAAAATATTTAAGAGAAAAGTAAATTACAAAATTGGAACCTTTTTTATAAATGCTGAACAAGAAAAAAAACTGATTTTTGCAGCTGGTGACTCAATTAATAAAATGTCAAAAGCAAAACCCAAAGAAATTTTATCAATAAGAAAAAATCAGGAATTCTCTGAAGGTAAGACCGCAAAAGTAGATTTTATAAGTATCTCGCCCAATCAAATTACATCTGTAGGTACAGGTTTAATACCATTTCTTGAACATAATGATGCTAATAGAGCATTAATGGGTTCAAACATGCAACGACAAGCTGTACCTTTGATTTACAAAGAAAAACCTTTAGTAAAAACAGGAATAGAAAACCGAATAGCAAAAGATAGTGAATCAAGCATAATTTTAAGAAAAAGTGGTCTGATAATACATGCAACAAATAAAAAAATAACAATCTTTGAAACAAAAAAAGGAAATTTTAACGGAAAAACAACTAACAAGAAAAAAACTTTTTTAAATAAATTAAAACAAAAGATTTATAAAAAAAATATTTTCAGAAAAACTTTAATAAGAACATATAAACTAGATAAAGAAAAAAGATCAAATCAAAATACTCAAAGCAAACAGACACACTGTTTAAAAAAAACCGAATGGGGTAGAAAAGGCCAAGTTTTAGCTGAGGGAACAGGAAGTTTCAAGGGCGAACTATCTTTAGGAAAAAATATATTAATTGCTTATATGACTTGGGAAGGATATAATTTCGAAGATGCTATCGTTATAAGTGAAAGACTAATTAATGATGAACTATATGATTCAATTCATATTAAAAAATATAAGACTTATATAATAAATAAAGAGACAGAAGAAGTTCGAACAGTTTTAAATACTAAATGTAAAAAGCCAAAGTTTTAGAACTCAAAAACTTTTTCTGGCTAAAACTTAAAAAAGTAAACTATAGTACATAATTGCAAAGCTGAGTATTTTATGAAAAAAGTCTTAGTAAGATTAAAAAATTCTTTTTCAAATTTATTAATTTCATAATAAAATTTAACTCAAACTACAAGTATTTAAGTCTGTTAAACAATGAAATAACTATTAAAATAATAAAGTAAGAGCTGTAACAATAGAATGAACTATTTTATACAGTTCGATTACAAGTAATTTAAACAACTTAGTTAAAAGAAAGAATAACTAAATTTATTCCTAATGCAACTTTACAAACAATAAAAAACTTAAAAAAGAATGGGATAATTAAGATAGGAAGTTGTATCGAGAATGAAACAATTCTGATCGGAAAGACACGAAAAAAGAAAACATTAGATATAAAAACTAAATTACTAACTACCATTTTTCGCAGAGAAATAATAAAAGATGTATCCTTAAAAACACCTAAGGGAATTAAAGGAACTGTAACAAATATTAAAATTCTAAAGAAAAAAGATTATTACTCTATAATAATATTCATAAATGAAAGAAGAAAAATACAATTAGGAGACAAAGTAGCTGGAAGACACGGAAACAAAGGGATTATTTCAAAAATATTACCTGTCGAAGACATGCCATATACACAAGATGGAACGGGCATTGACATGTTGTTAAACCCTTTAGGTATTCCGTCCCGAATGAACGTCGGACAAATATTAGAATGTTTGTTAGGACTAGCAGCTAAGAACTTGAAAGAAGAATACAAAATAACTCCCTTTGAAGAAAAACTGAATGAAAACAATTCTACACAAATAGTTTATAACAAACTATATGAAGCTCGAAAAAAAACAGGTAAAGAATGGCTTTTTATTCCAAACAATCCGGGTAAAAGTAAAATACTAGATGGAAGAAATGGTGAAGTATTCAAACAACCAGTTACAATAGGGTATTCTTACATGTTGAAACTAATGCATTTAGTAGAAGATAAAATAAATGCAAGGTTAACTGGGCCTTATACTTTAATATTAAAACAACCTATTCGAGGAAAATCAAAAAGAGGTGGGCAAAGATTTGGCGAAATGGAAGTCTGGGCACTTGAAGGTTTTGGATGCGCTTATACATTGCAAGAGTTATTAACAATAAAATCAGACGACTTAACTAATCGTTCGAAAACACTAATAGCAATAATGAAAGGAAGAGAGCTCCCTGAACCCAGTGCTCCTGAATCTTTGAAAACACTAATTCTTGAATTGCAATGTTTATGTCTTAAATTAGAGATTTTCAAAGGCCTAAAACAAAATTTCTTTTAGAAAAGATTAATAAAAAATAAAGAGAGAAAGATAGAGGATTAAAACTTCTAATATTTAAAAATTAAACAATATGAAACAATACATTAAAATAAATCTAGCATCTCCTAAAAATATTCTAGAATGGACCGAAAGAATACTACCCAATGGAAAACTTATAGGAGAAATTACAAAATCAGTGCGTTAAAGACCAAAAACTTTACAAATAAATAAATACCTAATTCTCTAAATGAAAAAGCTTTTTTAGACAAAAAGTTATCCGAAAAAATAAACGAAAGAAACAGTCAATTATGAAAATTTCAGACCCATTATGAATGGACTTTTTTGTGAAAAAACTTTTGGACCAACAAATAACTGGGAATGTTTTTGCAAAAGATACAAAAAAACACAAAGAAAAATAAAAGAAAAGAACAAAATAATTATTTGTCCTAAATGCAACGTAGAAATAACAGAATCAAAAGTACGAAATTATAGAATGGGATAATATGCTTAAAACAAAACTTGTTTATATACAAACAAAATAACTTAAGATTTTTAAAAAACAATTAATATTTTGTAAATATTTTTTCATTGTACTAGGAAAATCATTAACCTGAACATAAAATTGGCCTCTAGAGTGACTCATATTTGGTATTTAAAAAATATACCAAGCTATATTTCAAGTAAGAATAAAAATTATTAAATGAATTTAAAGATAAACTAAATAAACATCATATAATATTAAAAATAAAGCATAAAAACCCAATAAACAACCAATAAAATTAAAACTATACTTAACAAATCTGTTAAAGAAACAAATAAAATAGCTTATAATAAATCTTATATTTTATACAAATATAACAAGAAAAAACAAGAATGGATAACAGGAGGCGAAGCAATAAATAGCTTATTAAACAAAATAAAACTAGAAAAAACTTTTGATAAAATTATCTCTAAAAGTATTTGCTTATAAAAATTCAAAAAACATTAAACAAGACATTTTATTTTAAAATCAAAGAAAACATAGTTATTTAAATAGTAAAGAAAACCAGCGAAATAACGATACGTTTAATTCTATAAAAAAACCTAAAACAGTTTAAATCTGAGTATTTAATATTTTATTAAGTATAAGTTCAGATAAAAAAACTAAATTAAACCAAAACTGTTAAAAATTATTAAATAATTAAAAATAAAAAAAAAAGTTAACTTAAAAATAATACTTTGCGGAATATATGAAAATAAGATTTATATATTTTTTGTATAAAATTAACTAAAATTGTAGAAAACGTCAATTAATATAAATGCTTAAAGAAACCATTCATATTAAGTATTAAAAAGAGAAATTAAAACTTAATTAAAAATATTGATAGATTAAAAACCATATAAAGTATCCAAACTGAAAAATTAAAATAAACATATTTGTAAAACAAAAATTTTCACTTTAAAAAAGTTATTGAAATACAAATTTCGAATATTAAAACATTATTGAAGAAGAAATAAGAACTTTAAAAACTAATTTAAAATTAAATGAATCTGAAAAAGAAACTTTAGAAAAAAAAAGAAAAATGTATCAAAACAGACTTAAACTAATAAATTATTTTATACAAACAAAATCACTACCAAATTGGATGACTATAAAATACTTACCTATATTACCGCCAAATCTCAGACCAATTGTCAAATTACAAGACAATACAATAATTACAACAGATTTAAACTTTTTTTACTCTAAAATAATAGATAGCAACAATAAAATCATTAAACTAAGAAAAATGTCTGTTCCCGAAAACTTCCTAAATAACGAAAAATTAATATTACAAGAAAATGTTGATAAACTTATAAATAATGAATCAAAGAAAAACACAAAAACAGCTAACATATGATTTTAAAAAATTAAAAACTACAAAAAATATTTTGAAGAAATATCTAAGTAACGATTATTATTTGAAAAACTTGGAACACAGCTTAGACCCAAAACAAAATTCACTTAAATCATTATCAAAAATAATTCAAGGAAAAAGAGGAAGATTCCGCGAAAACTTGTTAGGTAAAACAGTAGATTACTCAGGTCGTTCGGTAATAATTGTCGAACCTAAATTAAATATAAATCAATGTGGATTACCTAAAGAAATAGATAAGACTTTTAATTTTTTATTAAGAAAGTAAGAGAATAATAGAATAAAAAAGACTAAAAATAATTTCTTTTTTAGCAAAAAAAAGAAAACTTTAATTTTATACAACTGAATTATTCCAACCCTTTATAATTAAAAAGTTACTTCAACTAAAAATCGTATCAAGTATAAGAGAAGGAAAACAAAGAATTAACTACAAGAAAGATAAACTAATAGACCAAATCCTTAAAAAAATAACTAAAAAAGTACGATTTTAATTTAAAAAATAATAAGAATAGAAATTCTAAAAAATTAAAAAGAAATGGAGTTTTAACCTTTTTTCAAATTAAGTGCCGTTATCTTAACAAGCAAATTTATGCCATATTACTAAACCGTGCACCAACACTACACAGATTAGGAATACAAGCTTTTCAACCTAAAATAACTGAAGAAAAAGCTATAAAGTTGCACCCACTTGTTTGTTCTGCATTTAACGCAGATTTCGACGGAGACCAAATGGGAATACATATACCATTATCACTAAAAACACAAGCTGAATCCCGAGTTTTAATGATATCTTCTAATAATTGCAATTCACCAGCTACAGGATCACCGAATTTAGTTCCAAGTCAAGATATGATTTTAGGTTGTTATTTTTTAACAATAGAAAATACATCTTTATTTTATTTACTACAAAAGGTTCTATGATTTATAGGAATTACGATTTTTTGAATAAATATTACTATACAAATTCAATGAAATATTCTTATTTAAACCTTATAAAAAAGTAACTTCTTATTCTAATAAATGTTTTAATAATTTTGAAACGTTATTAATAGACTATAAAAAGAAAAATATCGAATTACATTCTTACATATGGTTGTATACTAAAAATGAAAAAATTAAAAATAAACGAATATTAATAAAAAAGATAAATAAAAAAAAACTAAAAAGAAATTTTGTTCTAAGATTAAGAGAAATTCAAAAGTGAAATTAAAAAAAACATTATATTATATATAAAAAAAGTGAGAGACTTTTACGTTTATTTCCGAAGAAAAGAAACATTTATCTAAAAAGAACTACTGTTGGAAGATTTATTTTTAATCAAATAATTGCTGAATTGCTATAAAGGAATTTTCAAGTATAAGAATAAATAATTATTACTATTCTAGTAATAATTATTTTCAATATTAAAAAATAATGAAAGAAAAAACACTATATTGTAACAAAACTTTCGACAAAACAGAAATACGCAAATTGATAGAATGGTTCACATACAACTACGGAAGTATAAAAACTAATAAGCTTTTAGATAAATTAAAATTAAATGGATTTAATTATGCAACAAAAGCAGGAATATCGTTAGGACTTGAAGATTTAAAAATACCAAAAATAAAAAAAACACTTATAAACAATACAGAAAAAGACATTGGGAAATCCGAGTTCAAATTAAAAAAAGGAAAAATAAATACAGTTCAACACGCAGAGAAAATAACTAAATCGTGGAGTATTACAAATGATTTATTAAAAAACGAAATCATTATAAACCTTAGACAAACAGATTTACTAAATCCTGTTTACATGATGACATTTTCAGGTGCAAGAGGTAATATATCACAAATAAGACAACTAATTGGAATGAGAGGATTAATGTCCGATTCCCAAGGACAAATTATAAATTTACCAATAAAAAATAATTTAAAAGAAGGTTTAAAAATAACGGAATATTTTATATCATGTAATGGAGCTAGAAAAGGCTTAGTAGATACAGCTTTAAAAACAGCTAATTCAGGTTACTTAACAAGACGACTAATTTACGCATCACAGAGCCAAAAAATAAGAAGACCAAATTGTAACTCAAACAACGGAATAATGGTAGTGGTAAATAAAAATAATAAGGAGAAGTATAAATCTACATTAGACGTGTTAATAGGAAGAGTTTTAGCCAGAAATATAACAAATGAAAATAAAGATTTAATAGTATTCCAGAAAGGACAAGATATTTGCAGATACATCGCAAAGAAAATAATAAAAACAAAGAAAATTTATATAAGATCGCCTTTAACTTGCCGATTAAATATGGGTGTATGTCAACTGTGTTATGGATGGGATTTAGGAAACGGGCGAATTGCTCAACTAGGAGAAAGCGTAGGCATACTAGCTGCACAATCAATAGGGGAACCAGGTACACAGTTAACAATGCGCACTTTTCACACAGGAGGAGTTTTTGCTGGAGAGGTTGTAGAAACAATAAATGCACCAGAAAATGGAATAGTAAATTATAATTCTAAATTTGGAGGAAAGAAAATAGAAACAAAATACGGAGAAAAAGCTTTCTTCACTTTAAAAGAAAAAAGAATTGAACTTCTTACAAATACTAATATTAAATCCGTTATTAAGGTTCCTAAATACACAATATTATTTACAAAACCAAACAAAAAAGTATTCAGAAAACAAATAATTGGAGAATTTAGCACCTTAAAGTCTATAAAAAATATCAAGGATAAATCTGATAAACAACAAAAGGAAATAAGAACAGAAATATCTGGCAAAGTTAATATACATAAAAAAAATGAAAAGAAAGATTCCATATGGATAACGAGTGGCAATATCATATCTTTCCAACTAATAAATAAAGCACTTAAAAGTTATGAAATTAAAAAAAAAAAGTTTAGTTTAAAAGAAACAAAATACAAAACTAAAAATGAAGATATTAAAATATCAACAAATACGTCAACAATAACTCTAAATACACTGAAAAAACTAAATAAATTTAATAAGTTAAAAATTAACAAATCAGAAATAGAAAAAAATTATATTGTAGAAAAAATAAACAAAAAAAATAAGAAAATCTTTGTAAAAAAACAGACAGTAGAAAAAGTCATACTTAAACAAAAAAAATCCAAAGCCAATAACATAAAAGAATATATAAATATCAAACGAGATTTCAACGAGAAACCAGCTCAAATTATAGAAATTCAAGAAAAACTAATAATAGTAAGAAAAGGAAAACCTAATTTTGTGTCTGAAATGACAAAAATAAATGTGAAAAATAACACATTAATAAAGAAAAATAACGTAATTTATTACACAATATACAAAAAACAAAAAACAGAAGATATTGTAGAAGGACTACCTAAAATAGAAGAACTAATAGAAGCCAAAAGAATATCCAATCTAGAAACAATAAAATCCAATACGCATGATAAACTTAAAAAGACTTTCCAAAGTTTTGAAAAAAAATATAAAAATTCAATAGCTGTAAAAAAAAGTATAGAAAAAATACAAACATACTTAATAAATAAGATACAACGTGTTTATTCTGCACAAAGTGTTAAGATAGCAAATAAACATATGGAGATAGTAGTAAAACAAATGACATCTAGAGTAATAGTAATTGACCGTGGAGATTCAGAAATAATTACAGGAGAGATTATAGAACTAAATAAACTGGAAAAAACAAATAAAACATTAGAAAACCAAATAACTTACGAGCCAATTATAATAGGAATAACTAAATTATCATTATCCAATCAAAGTTTCATATCAGAAGCAAGTTTTCAAGAAACTACAAGAGTCTTGACACGATCTGCTGTTGAAGGCAAAATAGACTGGCTTTATGGATTAAAAGAAAATATAATTCTTGGGAATTTAATTCCAATCGGAACAGGATATAAAAAAAGCTACAATATTTAATAAATTGGGGGTATAGCTCAGTTGGTAGAGCGTCTGCCTTACAAGCAGAATGTCAGCGGTTCGAGTCCGTTTGTCCCCATTTCAAAAATATTTCCTCAGTAGCTCAATGGTAGAGCAATCGGCTGTTAACCGATTGGTCGTAGGTTCGAATCCTACCTGGGGAGAAAGGGCTTGTAGCTCAGTGGACTAGAGCACGTGGCTACGAACTACGGTGTCAGGGGTTCGAATCCCTTCTTGCCCGAACAGAAAAATAATAAATACTACAGATACCATTACTGTGTAAAAAAAAATTAACTATAAATAAAAATACAGGCGGAGAGACTCGAACTCTCACATCACTAAGATACGGGAACCTAAATCCCGCGCGTCTACCAATTCCACCACGCCTGTTTTATATAAATATACTACTTTTTAATATATTTATACATTAAATACGACGTTTCTTTGTAGGTCGACAACCATTATGAGCTATTCTAGTAACATCTCTTATAAGAATAATTCCCATACCAGCATTTTGAACTGAACGTATAGCCATTTCACGCCCAGAACCCGGCCCACTAACATTTATTTCTACTTGCTTCATGCCTTGATCAACAGCTTTTTTAAGGGCTAGTTCAGCTGCAGTTTGAGCAGCAAAAGGAGTACCTTTTCTCGACCCTTTAAAACCACAAGCTCCAGCAGAAGACCAAGAAATAACATTTCCTTTCAAATCAGTCACTGAAATAATAGAAACTTATTAATATAAAATTATAATTAAATTTAAAAGAAAAGACAAAACTTATTATAAACAAAGATGAATCTTATTTATTAAATACTACTTAAATAGAAAACACATTATTATTAAAACTGGATTTATTTAAATATGCAAAAACATTTCGAAAAAAATCAAATAAAGATTTAAGATTTAAAAAAAATATTTATGAACTAAACGCTAAAGAAAAACGTCTAAAAATTAAAAGACTCAAGATATGAACAACCCCACGTGCAACTTTTCTTTTTAGATTTTTAATATTTATTTTTTTTTGTTTTATCATTTAAAAAAGATATATTTGTATTCCCCAAAATCTAAAAAAACTAAAGTACAAAGTTTTATGAACAGAGTTATTCCAAATATTAGACAAAAGTCACAAATCTCCTTTTATCAAAACTACCAATATTATAACTTACGAGAATAATACTCAACAACTAGAAGCTCGTTAACTACCAATGAAATTGATTTTCTATTAACTAAACTGTTAATTTTACCCTCCAAAGACTCTTTATTTAAACTTAAATGCTGAGGCAAAACAAGACTTTCGGAGAATTCCAAATTCCTTTTAATCAGATTCTGTGAAACAGACGAAACTTTAGCTTTAACAAGAGTTTTCGGTTGACAAGCAAAACTTGGAATATTAACAACTTTACCATTAACAAGAATATGACCATGACTTACAAGTTGCTTTGCTGCCATTATTGTAGAAGCAAATCCTAGACGAAATACAATATTATCCAATCTCATCTCTAAGAAGGTCAATAAAAGACGACCAGAAGAACCTTTTTTCTTTCTTGCTTTTTTAATATAATTTAGTAACTGACGCTCATTAACCCCATAATGATAACGTAGTTTTTGCTTTTCGCGTAATCGTATATTAAATTGAGAAAGTTTTTTATTAAGAGCTGAACCATGTTGACCTGGAGGATTTAATCGCTTTGAAACTTTTCTTGTTAAACCAGGAAGTTTACCAATACGACGAACAATTCGCAAACGTGGACCTCTATAACGCGCCATAATATAATTACAAAATTTTTTGATCTTGATTTACATAAATATTATAACAACTTAATAAAAGTAAAATAAAATTTGTTACTATTTAAAAAAGGAGCTGCTGCTCGAGTGGTTAATGGGGGCGGATTGTAAATCCGTTAGCAATGCTTACGCTGGTTCGAATCCAGCGCAGCTCAAAAATTTAATAAAACTAAGAAATTTTCTCTTTTTCAATGAAATTAAAGAAAAGACCTAATGTTACAAAAGGAAAAACTAAACCAACAAGAGGTACAAAAATAGAAGGAAGAAAAGATGCTGACATATACTAACAAAAGAATACTTTTTGTATGAAAATAATAACAAAAAACTTAAAACGGAAAATAAAATGGCGGAGAAAGGATTTGAACCTTTGACCTCAGGGTTATGAGCCCCGCAAGCTACCAGACTGCTCTACTCCGCTGCTAAAAAATAAGCAGATAATGGGACTCGAACCCATGGCATCAACCTTGGCAAGGTTGCGCTCTACCACTGAGCTACATCTGCGAAGAAGCCCTCTGTCGGATTCGAACCGACGACCGCTGCATTACAAATACAATGCTCTACCTCTGAGCTAAAAAGGCAATAAACATATTTAATTATGTAATTTCTAGCACAATATTAATTGTATTATGTTTTTTTTTTAACTTTAAAAAATCAATATTCATTTTTTTTAATATATTAATAATATTAAGTAAATTACTATATTCTGGGTACGAAAAAAAAAAAAAAAAAAATCAAGAGCGTAAGTAAGTTAGGTGCTTATGCTAAGATTCAAGAGCGTAAGACACAGAAGGCATAATAGAGCACAGAAGAGCGCGGGGAGAGAAGGGCCCCTCCCCTATTCTATTAGTCTATGTCTCCGAAATTTTTTTCTATTTATTTTCTAATTTTTAGCATAAAATAGCACAAAAAGGAATGCGCTAAGTTTACAAAAAATGGAATTTTTTTGTTCTAAAAATTTTGAACGTTAGTAACCTTTATAACATTTAAATACTTTAAAAACATTAATAAATAATGTAGCTAACAAAAAATTACTATATTCTTGATGCGAATAACTAATTAAAAATTTATTCGCTTCTATATATTTCACAACTAAGAGGAATTATACCTCCTAATGTACGCATACATGCAGCGTTAAAACGTATAAAAAAAGAGTTTAAAAATTGTGGAATATTCTCGTTAGGTATTGAAAAAGTTATACCATCATATTCTAAATTTAAAATAACAAAATTCCCACCCGACATACTCATAGAAATAAGATCCATAATAATAGCATCTAAAAGCAAACCTTCGATTCTGGTAAACAAAAGATGTGTTCTTGTACCTCCTTTTAATGCATAGGGAATTCTTTCTCCAAAGATAAAAAATGGATTTTTTTTAGTAGCGTTATAAAAATAACTATTAAATTCCGAAAGATCAAATTCTTCAAGAACATCTTTGATAATGTACAGTTCTTTTTTTATATCTTTTTTAAGTTCACCTTTTTTATAATCGATAATAAATAAAATTTAAAATAAAAATTATAATAAATTTGCTAGTTAATAAAACTAAAAAAATGTTTGGAGAATTTAAAATGTCTTTTATAACTATTGAAAATTTACTAGATGTATGATTAAAGCAAGAAATAAGAAATAAATAAAAATTAATAAATAATTAACATAAAAGTTTTAATTAAATAAGTTTGATGAAACTCAATCAATAAAAAGGAAACACTTTTGCATTATTACCTGAAGCTTACGCTCCTTTTGACCCAATTGTAGATGATGTGCTTAATAAATAGTACTAAACACCGAAACAAAAACAAGATTCTTAATCAAAACGTTTTATAACTCACTTGAATAAAAAAACAATAAAAACTATTAGTTGATATATTACCTATTATACCTTTACTTTTCCTTCTATTAGCCTTCGTTTGGCAAGCCTCAGTTAAATTTAGATAACAAGTTATAACTGTAATTTTTGCATGACAAAATAGAAATTATCTTAAAGTCTGACAAAAGCGCTCAATATAAATAAAGAGCAACTTGTAACTCGCAGATAATTTCATAAAAAAGAAAATAAAAAATAAAACTAATTATGAACATTGGTGAGTATAAAACTAGCTAAAAATGAATTTTAATATATATATTATTAAATATATTATAAAATATTTAGTCAAATATTAATGAGAATATATACTCAAAAAATTAATAGCACAATTAACTTCTCTACTTTTTATTGTAGTAGCAGGACCTGCAATTGTATTCCTTTTATTTATTAAACAAGGAAATTTATAAATAAATAAGTAAATTTAAAATCAAAGTTCTAAAGTAATAAGTACAATATTAAATATTTTTAAAATGGGAATCAGTTCAAGTCAAATATATATCGCACTACTTATAGCTTTAATACCAGCTTTTTTCGCGCTAAAACTAGGAAAAGAACTTTCTAAATAAATTTTTCGTTAAAAAACAAAAATGTTATTATAAAAATAATATTTTTATAATAACAATAAAAATTTTTTATTAGTTTTAAGATTTAGAAAATCCAAAGCATTTAAATCCTTAAATACTAAACACAATATAGTTAGTGAAGTCACAGTAGCTTAATGGAAAAGCACCTTTCTTCTAAAAAGGCTTATGTAGGTTCGAATCCTATCTGTGACGTTATTCAAACAAAAAAAGAATTTACTCGTAGCCAACAAAGATAGTATCAGGAAATTGTTCTTTTATTTTATTAAGATCTTTTTTAGATACTCCATCTTTTTCTTGCCAAAAATTAATAACTTCGGTAATCTGGTTTAAAAGATAAATTGACTCCGTTTGCAAAATCCAACTCTTAGACTCTAGATAAAATTTCATTTCTTCCCAAGCGTCTTTTTGTGGCCAAAAGAAAAACTCTGTAAGAGGTGTTGTTTTATCCCCAACTTTTTGATCTAAAGATACCCCAATACTTTTGTCAAGCCATAAAAATTTCAGAACAAATCTTTCCATATAAAATAAATAAAAAATAAACAAGCTTACAAAAGCTTAACTTATAAAAAAAATACCAAATCTAATTACATATAACCGAGTCTTAAATTGTTAGGTGATTTCACGAGAAAATATTATATTAATTCAAACCAAAAGAAACATTCAACTAATTTTAAGATATCCTAAATTGATGAAGTTTATTGAAAGTAAAAATTCTCTAACCTAAGTAGATTAATAAATATAATTAAATGTTAATTTATATAAAAACAAATTAACATTTATACCCTTCTAGGCTAAAGCATTAAGCTAAGTCTAATGGGAAGTTGTGAGCGTTACGTTCGTGCATAACTTCCATACCTAAGTTAGCTCTGTTAATAATATCAGCCCAAGTATTGATAACACGTCCTTGTGAATCAACTACAGATTGGTTGAAGTTGAACCCGTTTAGGTTGAACGCCATAGTTGAAATACCAAGAGCAGTGAACCAAATACCCATAACTGGCCAAATAGCTAAGAAGAAGTGTAATGAACGAGAGTTGTTGAATGAAGCATATTGGAAGATTAAACGACCAAAATAACCGTGAGCAGCAACAATGTTATATGTTTCTTCTTCTTGTCCGAATTTGTATCCAGCGTTTGCTGATTCATTCTCAGTAGTTTCACGGATTAAACTAGAAGTTACAAGAGAACCATGCATAGCAGAGAATAGTGAACCACCGAAAACACCAGCTACACCAAGCATATGGAATGGGTGCATTAAGATGTTGTGTTCAGCTTGGAAAACGATCATAAAGTTAAAAGTACCTGAAATACCTAAAGGCATACCATCAGAGAAAGATCCTTGACCTAAAGGATATACAATAAATACAGCTGTAGCTGCAGCAACTGGTGCAGAATAAGCAACAGCGATCCATGGACGCATACCTAAACGGAAAGAAAAGCAGGGTAGGAAAAAATCATTAAAAGACTCGTAACTCCTCCCTAAGAACCGTGCGTACAGATTTCTAAGTACACGGCTCCTTTCTCGAACAATAAATAAACTAATTAAAATTGCTGATTAACTTATTAAAATTCATTTTTTAAAATATTAGATAATTTCATACCTTGACTTTTTCGCTGGTCTAAAGACATACGAACCAAAGAATCTGCCATTTCAATTTTAGGAATTGAAAATTCCTCAACAAAAGATGGATATAATCGAGAAATAAAACCTAATTCTTTTTCTAATAGAACAAGGTTATTATCATCGTTAACTAAAACAGTCTCATCTTCATCGAAGACCAAATTCTCTTTAAAGTCAAATATGGATTTAAACTCTGAGTATAATATAATTATTAAAGCATCGCGAAGCGTTTTAGGTTCTTTTACAAAAAAAGGAAAACATCGAGAGTTAAATAAAACTAAAGCTTCTTTCTTAATTAAAAATTCAAAATCATGTTCTTCTAATCCCATAGAAATCCAAAATAACTTAGAAGAATAAATAACATTATCCAAGTTAATTTGTTTAACAGAAATACCTTGAACTATAGAATTCGAAGCAAATATAGAAGTAGAGACAAGTAAACTACGATACTGCATCGAAATTCCTTTTCTATGTCTAGCTAGTTTTAAACTATCAGATGTAGTATAGTATTTAGAACAAATTTTACCAGGACCACGATCATTTATTATCTTTTTTTGAATTTCACGAAGAAAAATCAAGCGTTCTGTTGGATTTAAAACAGATAGTATTTCAAGTTCTGGACCTAAAGTTTTGGATAAAGAAAAAATGGCGCTTAGAGATAAAGAACTTATTCCCAATGATATTGCTTTTATGTAAGTTTTCACAGAAGGAAGCTTTTGAATATCTTTTAAAGATAAAATACTTTTCAAATTATCTGTTATTTGTGACAAAATAGAAATTAATAACATTGTAATTAATATGCTTTTAGGAGATATTAAAGATGCCAAAGGTTTCAAAGATTTCGCCTGCAAACGAGGTAACAAAATTTTATTAAACTTAATAGTATTGTTCATTAATATTAAATTAAACTAAATTAATCAAAATTTATTATAAAAATTGGTTTTTAAATTAAAGTCCGTTAAGAATTATATTAGTGATAATTCAAAGAACATAATAAATATAAGCTGTTAATGGTTATAAATATTAAAAATATATAACACATCTTTTTTATTACAAAAAAGCTTCTGCTTAATTTATCAATCTTAATCCTTATAATGAAACATATCAAGGATTCTAATTTCTTTTTAAACACAAAACTAAATAGGGTAGGATGCCACTTTCAAAAAGAGAAACTAACGAAAAAACAATAGAGAACCTATTGAATTAAAATTCTTATAAATAAATAATATTCTTATTTATTTTCATTTTGGTATCCGTGACTTTGTAAACTATCCAACAATGTTAACAAAAGCTAACAAATACTATTTAAACACATTTTAAGTATATTAAGAGTTTAGTAGAAGTTTTAATATAAATAAAAATATTCATTCATTCGTTTTAAACGATCCAGTCGAAATTCAATTTTTCAGAATATTGTGTTAGAAAGAAATTATCACACGTTCCCATTCTCTACCCATATAAGCACAAATACCAATGAAGAAGTGACAAACGATTAGTTGGTAAGGACCTCCGTTATATAACCATTCGTCAACACTAGCTGCTTCCCAGATAGGGTAGAAGTGTAAACCAATAGCGTTTGAAGTAGGAATAACAGCACCAGAGATGATGTTGTTACCATAAATCAAAGAACCAGAAACAGGCTCACGAATACCATCGATATCTACAGGAGGAGCTGCGATGAAAGCGATAATGAAAACTGATGTAGCAGTAAGTAATGTAGGGATCATTAAAACACCAAACCATCCAATGTATAAACGGTTTTCAGTTGATGTAATCCAAGAACAAAAACGAGACCAAAGGCTTGTATTTTCGCGTTTTTCTAAAGTTGCTGTCATGATAATTAAAATATAAAATAATTTAGACCCCAGAAATAAAACTGTTATTAAGAATAATAACAAAAAATAGTCAAAATTGTTAAAGAAAAATACCTTCGACCGGAGTTGAACCGGTACGCTTTTTAAGCACATGATTTTAAGTCATGAGTGTCTACCATTTCACCACGAAGGCGTAGTTGTTATATAGTAACATATAGATAAAATTAAGTAGTATTTTATTTTACTACTTAATCTAAAGGACGCATAGAAAGAACTGCTTCATTTTCACGATCAATACCTTTTTCAAAACCAGCCGCAGCAGCACGTGCTCTACCAGCATGCCACAAATGACCAACAAAGAAGAAGAAACCTAAAACGAAATGAGAAGTAGAAAGCCAACTACGAGGGTTAACGAAATTAACAGCGTTAATTTCAGTAGCAACACCACCAACAGAGTTCAAAGAACCTAAAGGAGCATGAGTCATATATTCAGCAGCACGACGTTCTTGCCAAGGTTGAATATCATTTCTTAGTTTATTTAAGTCTAAACCATTAGGACCACGTAATGGTTCTAACCAAGGACCACGGAAATCCCAGAAACGCATAGTTTCACCACCAAAAATAATTTCACCTGTAGGAGATCTCATCAAATATTTACCTAAACCAGTTGGACCTTGTGAAGAAGCAATATTTGCTCCCAGACGTTGATCACGAACTAAGAAAGTAAATGTTTGTGATTGTGAAGCTTCTGGACCTGTAGGACCATAGAATTCACTTGGATAAACTGTTGTATTAAACCAAACCATCGGAACAGCGATTAATCCCATTAAAGCAATAGCACCAAGACTATAAGAAAGATAAGCTTCTCCAGACCAAACAAAAGCACGACGTGCCCAAGCGAAAGGTTTAGTTAAAATATGCCAAACACCACCTAGAATTAAAAGAGTACCAATCCAAATATGACCACCGATAACATCTTCTAAATTATCAACACTTACGATCCAACCATCACCACCAAAAGGAGATTTTAAAATATAAGAAAAAATTACAGCTGGACTTAATGTCGGATTAGTAATAATACGAACGTCTCCACCACCAGGTGACCAAGTATCATAAATACCACCAAAATACATAGCTTTCCAAACAAGAAGATATGCACCAAATCCTAATAAACAAAGGTGAATACCTAGAATAGTAGTCATTTTGTTTTTATCTTTCCAAACATAACCAAAGAATGGAAAAGATTCTTCTAAAGTATCAGGTCCTACCAACGAATGATAAACACCACCAAATCCTAAAACAGCTGATGAAATTAAATGAAGAACACCGATCACAAAATATGGAAAAGTGTCTAAAACTTCACCACCAGGACCAACACCGTAGCCTAATGTAGCTAAATGTGGTAAAAGAATAAGACCTTGTTCATACATAGGTTTCTCTGGAACAAAGTGAGCAACTTCAAATAAATTCATTGCACCAGCCCAAAAAACAATAAGACCTGCATGTGCTACATGAGAAAAGACTTGAGATGACTCTATCTAAGAAAAATATTAAATTAATAAAAAATAAGTTTGAGAAATTACAAAGTTTAAATAGATAAATAATATCTTTTACTACAAATAAAAATAATAACTTTTTTAACTGAATCATAAAGTCAAAGTTTCATTCCACAATGAATACAAAAATAAGACTTTTTAAATGGAGAAAAATATAGCCAAAAACACACATGCCCAGCATATGTTGAAATACTTAAATCACTAAGATTTCCACTCGTTGTATTCATAACAAAGAAACATTTCTTTATTAAACTCTTAGCGGAATAAGAATCATTTTTGGATTCTTTACGAAAAATTTTAAAAGCTCGTTTTTGTACAAAAAATAATGAAAATTTTGCACTACTCATATCACAAAATTTATGATAGATTTTCCAATCTCGAATTATTGGAAAAAGTTTGTTTGCTTTAATGACAGACCCATAATTCGAATTATTTATTATATATTTAATACGTTTTAAAAAACTTTGATAATTTTGAAACGAAGGAGTACAACTAAAATCACGAGATTTGTATACTTTAAAATGCCAATCCAAAAAATCAAATCCCCCTATAGTAGAAAATAATTTTAAATCTATAGAACCAGAACATAATCCAACAGAATCTAGAAATAATTTAACCTTATTAAGAATAAACGATTCATTGTCTAATGGTTTTAAGAAAATTAATAACTTCGAACCAAACCGAACTGAAGAATGAACATTTTCGACTCCATCTAAAAGGATATTAGCAAAAAGAGAAGCAAGAATCTCGGGATCCTGATTTATTGAAACCAAAGGAAATCGAGGTTTGAACCCAAAATTTAGAAGACGAAAAATACCAAGTTTAATACCTCTGGGAGCAACAAGTTTATTAACTAAGTAATCTAAGTTAAAAATATTAAAAACATTGATTAAATCTATTAACAAAACACGCTTCTGAGTTCCAAAAGATTGCTTACATATATTTAAAAAAATAACTTTCTGAATATCATAAATAGAAGAAATAGCACGAAACCCAAAGCTAGATGGATTAAAACGTGCTTCTTGAACAGGTTCAATAGCATAACTAATTAAACATTGCCAAACACGGTCAGCAATAGTTGGAATTTGACTGGACTCTAAGGAACCATCTTTTTTGAAAAAAAAGACTTTTCTCAATACTTGAGGTTGCCAACTATTAAAATTGGATTTCAAATACTCATTTAATTCAAATCTTTCATTAAAACTTAAGGAAACTTTTCCATCTATACCCGGTATTTTCTTATTCAAACTAACTTGAGTAACTTGACGAATAGCAAGTAAACGAGCCGAATTAGAACTAAGAATTAACTTCTGTATGACTAAACATTTATTTTTATTAGAAACAAATGTTGATTTAAAAAGAAGTTTTTGAATGCGTGAAATATTTTTATAAGACTTTTCCCAAGAGAGCTTATTGTAAATACTAAAAATAACCATAAAATTAAAATACCAAAAAATTAAAAATTTTGTAAGACCAGTTCTCTCAAATATAAATCATTAATACTAAATTATTTCCAAATAATAAAAAATAAAATCTCACTAAAAATTAAAAGATAAAAATTATTAAATCACACCACCTAAAAGCTTACCAGATAAATTAATCAGTCTAGAATTACCTGACCACCAAGCAAAGCCTGTAGATTCTTGATCACGACCACCAATAGTTAGATGAATCGAAAAAAATCGTTCTCGAAACTGTACATGCACAAAATATTAGTCCATACAGCTTTCTGACTGATAATTGAAAAAATAAATAATATCTAATATTAAACTTTTATAAAAACTTAATCTATTAAAAAGATTTTTTCATTCATAAAACAGTTATATCCTAAGATATATTTTTTACGAAGATTACTAAGAAGTTTTCTGGACGGGAAAAAGGATCTTTTACCAAAAAATTTACGAACAAGCAATAAGTCTGGAGTATACACAGAATAGACCCAACTTTTACCTTTATTATGTTTTCTACAAAGAGTCAAAAAACAACTTTGTCTAATAACTTCAACCAATAATTTTGCTTGCGTAAAATTATTCGTACAACGAAACCAAGTAATAATACAAAAACTTAAATAACCAAAAGATTTTATTATATAATTATCTTCAAAAGATAAATAGTTTGGATTACCCCAAGCTCTATTTTTACTAGGATGCACAAAACCCAAAATACGAAATTTCTCAAAACAAAACTTAGTCGGAACCAGTACTAACAGAGACGAATTTCTACAGAAGTTATCCTTTTTAGTAAAATTTTTTTTATACAGATTTTTTAATCTAAACAAAACTTTATTTTGCAAATTAGTATAAAAAGAACTAGAACTAGCATTCACGAAAGACAAATCAGATCTCCTAAAATTTAAATCCTGCTGAGTCAATTTTTCATTTAATATAAAAATATTTTTTTCAAAATCTCTAACCAAAGAAATTAACTTAAAATCTAAAGGATATAAAGAAGCATTTATAAAAGAAGGAGTTTTAGAAGAAATCTCATTCAATAAAAACTTTAACTTAGTGTTATAAATTTTTAAAGAATATTTATAGTAAGTTGTACTTGAACTAGTTCTAACTTTTAAGGAAGAAAAAATGTTATTTGTTAACAAAGAAATGCTATCAAAAGAGCCAATAAAATTGTTCATCTGGCTGGAACGAACTGATTCCAGTTGAAATAAATAAGTCCAAAGAACACTTTCTTTATAAGATGATGAGCTTAAATTTTTAGTTTTTAAAATTTTAAAAATATGAGAAGATAACTCTAACTTAAAACGATCAAAAAACAAACTATTAATCTTTTTTTTAAACCTTAACAGCCTAAAATCTAATTTTGTTAGAAAACTTTTTTTTAAGGGAAGAAAACTACTACTTTTAAAATCAAAGGATTTTTTTCTGACATTAAATCCTAAGAAAAAAAGGTTTTTATCAATAGAGGACAATATAAGCGATTCAGTAAAATCAAAATGAAGGTTAGTTCTAATAAAGTTAATTAAATTATTACTAAATGAACGAGTAAATTCTAAAGATGATTTAATAGCTATCAAACCATGATGTAAAAAACGAGTATAAAATATTTTTATAACAAAAAATCTAGTTCTTGAATTTGGTAAAATACGCGTAAAATTACTTTCAATAGTTTGATATAACAATACATTAATGTTCTTTAAACTTTTTTTAGAAGATAATAAATTTTCAAGTTTTAAAGGAATAAACTCTGATAACAAGCTTTTGGAATTACCCGAAAGATAAATATTAGAAGTCTCAAAAAAAATGTTTAATCTATTATTAAAACCAGAAATAATTGAATTAACATAAATATCTAATTCAGCAAGATAAAGATTAAGAAGAAATCTTGAAAGAAAACTAAAGGAATTATTATCGTTAGTTAAATAAATATCATTAGAACAAATATTTATATTATTAGAATTTATCATTTTCTCTATTTCTTGCCAAAAGAAAGTTTCTTGTATTATTTTGCAAAAAATATTTTTCAACCTATTACGATTAAGATTTCCAAAAACCCTAAGAATATCTAATTTAATAAAATAATCGACATCGGTATCCCAAGTACCCATATTTTTAATAGAGTTATGAACAGTATTATAAGAATAAAAATCAAACTTTTTCTGTAAAAGTTTATTTGTAGACAAAACTTTTTTAACAAAAAAATTTTTAGTTTTACAGTCTATATCAGAAGGAAACTCACGATACTTAATATCAAAAAATTTTGATAAATTTAATAAATTAAAACTAAAATTTCAAAACTAACTTAAAAAGTCGTTAGTAAACTATACAAGCAATAAAAACTGCATATAGCTTAAAATGATAAAATAAACTTTTCTAACAGTCAAATTTATTAACTATTACTAAAACTAATTAACTAATAGAAAAATAAACAGAAATAAAACTAAAAATATAAATTTAATATAAAACTTAAAATTTTTCAATCTAAAATTACGATTCCATGCTACTTTCCTTTTCAAATTCATTAAACAATAAGTAAGGAAACTTTACAAATTAGTTAAGTAAGATTAACGCAAATATTCTATTAAACTTAATTTAGGATCAAAAAATAAACTTTTAAAACAAGGTTCAATTAACTTAAGAAAAGCATTTTCTATAATTTTGAATTTTAAATTACTTAAAGAAGAAAGATTTTTAGAAGTTTTTTTTTGGTAAACAAACTTACCACTCCTAATAAGCAAAGAAGTTTTATAAAACCATTTCTTACTTATTGGATTTAATAGCTTTTTATCCAAATCCGTATTAAAAAAAAACTTAGAATTAAATTTTAAATCATTCCATGAATAAAAAAGAAGCTCTGGTGACATAGCAGATTTAGAAATAAAAAAACCTAAAATCATTGTCAAAACATATAATAAAACTTAAATAAAATGAAATTCATGAAATTTATACCAGTCAGGCCAGTCATATAAATTATATTTTTATTAAAAATTTATTAACTTCCCTTAAAGATTAAGAAAATTCACTTAATTAATTATTAAATAATTAATCTTTAATCTCCATACGATGCTAACCAAAGACTGTTAAAACAATCAAGAAATCGTGCAGAATACTCAAACCATCAATTTTAATTGAAATATACTTTTAAAACTAATTTTTAATTGAAATCAAAACATAATTATTAGCAGTACTTTTCGATTATAGATAAAGTTGTTAGTTATAATAAAAATTGATGAAATAACTTCTATTTAAAAAAATCAAATATTAAGTTATTAATAATTAACGATTCTTGGTATCAATCTCACACATTTTCCATTAAAGAGCGTTTCCACGTGGAAGAACCTCCTCTGGGAATACAAGTTGTTCATGAGGCTGATCTTGAGCCGCCATCCAAGCACGAATACCTTCATTTAAAAGAATATTCTTAGTATAAAAAGTTTCAAATTCTGGATCTTCTGCAGCACGAATTTCTTGAGAAACGAAATCGTAAGCACGTAAATTTAAAGCTAAACCAACAACACCTAAAGCACTCATCCACAGACCTGTAACAGGAACAAAAAGCATGAAGAAGTGTAACCAACGTTTGTTAGAAAAAGCAACACCAAAAATTTGAGACCAAAAACGATTGGCAGTAACCATTGAGTCCATTAAACAAAAAAATCTTTGCTTATGAAAAAACTAAACGTGAAACTTTCGATTCATTTAGCTTATTAAAATAAAATTAATCAAGAACTAATAAAATTCCATATTAATCCAAATTTTGAAAAAACAAAACTTCAAAAAGGTATAATTTATCAGTAATAAAAAACCGTTCTTTTAAATTTCTGAAATTAAATAATTTCAAATCTATACTTATTCAATAGATAACAAAATTAAGGGTGAAATTTTTAACAGAAATCATAAGAACATAAGAAATAATAAAGATTTAGAATAAGTAATTTTAATTGCTTAAGCTTTTCAGAAAAAAGAAAAGAATTACTTATTAGTTACAAAATAAAGATAAATTTAATTTTAGTTAAAGTCTAAAAATATTTCTATATAATACTAATATAAACATTACGCACATAAGTTTCTTCAGATTGTGTTGGGTTAAATGCACGGAATGTATTTGAACTGTCACCATCTTCAAAAAGTGTATTTTCCACTGTTGCACCATGAATTGCACATATTAAAGTAAAACAAAAATTTACTAATTGAAAAGTACAAGCATTAAAAAATGCATACGTCTCTAAATAATTTTTCATTATTTACTTATAATTTAAGAATAAAAATATAATTCTTACTGAAATTAATATTAATTTCAGATTATGTTCTCTGTACTAAAACTAATATAAGCCAATTTTAAATTCTATTACTAAAAAAACAAACTATAAACTCTTTTCATTATAAAAATAATTAGCAAAGGCTATATAATCAAACTATTTAAAACTAACTGATAAAACAACACTTACGTGTTATTAATGTTTTTCAATTTTAACTTTAATAATAAAAAAAGTACAGAACAAAAACAAAACGAAAAAAGAGCAGCACCTAAAACACCAGCAACACCCATCATATGGAATGGATTAAGAGTCCAGTTATGGAAACCTTGGAAGAACAAAATAAATCTAAAGATCGAAGCAACACCAAAACTTGGAGCAAAGAACCATCCAGATTGTCCTAAAGGATAAATTAAGAAAACTGAAACGAATACAGAAATAGGAGCTGAGAATGCAATAGCATTATAAGGTCGAATTTGTACAGCACGAGCAATCTCGAACTGACGAAGCATAAAACCAATTAATGCGAAGGCACCATGAAGAGCAACAAAAGTCCATAAACCACCTAATTGCAACCAACGAGTAAAATCACCTTGAGCTTCAGGACCCCATAACAGTAAAAGTGAATGCGCCATACTATTTGAAGGAGTAGAAACAGCTGCTGTTAATACATTACAACCTTCAAGGAACGAACTTGCTAGAGAAAGGTAAACCTTCAAAGTTTCCTTCAGAACATTACATACATTTTTAATGTATAAAGCTCAAACTTTAAAAATTAAATTACAATTACAAGTACAAAAGCTTATAAAAGTTCCAAAAAAAAGGAAAGACATATTCACTTTAAAATAGATTTTCCAAATATTAAAAAGAACTAACTTTTAAATTATCAATCAAATTGAATACATAGTTAAATCAACTTAAAGTATCACAAATTTATATAAGTTGAAACAATATTTTAAAAGTTAAGTTCTATAGTTTTTTTAAAAATGATTAATCTCTTAATAAATTAAGAAACCTTTTTAAAAAACATTAAATTAAGAAACTAAATTATATATAAGAAAAATCAAGAACCGCACCCATGAGTATACCAAGAACTAACAAAAGTAATACCTGTTAACCAACCACCTAAAGCTAAATAAGCACAAGGAAAAAGTAGCAATCCAGACCAACCAACAAAAACAAATCGGTCACGTTTTAACCAATCATCAGCAGCATCAAAAACTCCTCTATTTTCTTCTGTCTTAAGACCAGCGAAAGTCATAAATTATCTCCAATTAAAGAATATATAATTTTTGTTTTATAACAAATAATTTTTTTGATATGCATAAATAATTATGCATTTAGTTTTTTAAAATAAAAAAGCAATTCTAACAAAATAAAAAAAAATTTTTCCTATGAGCAAACAAACAAGCGAAAGACCTGTTTTTCCTTTTACCTCTATTGTTGGACAAGAGGAAATTTGCGAATTAATAATGAGTATAAAAAAATTTATTAATAAAAAACAAATGTTACAAAAAGCAAAATAAAAAACGAAATTATCGTAATGCAAAATCAAAGACACAAAAAAATTAAACTAATTTCTAAAAAACTTATTGATGTCTACTTAAATTTAATTAAAACTAAAAAAAACTCAAAATAATTACTTTAAAAGAAATGTTAGAAAAATAATTTAAAAGCTATTTGATTAAAATCATGATTAGTTTAATAACAAGTGCTAAATCGAAAAACTTAAAAAGTACTTAGTTAATGAAGCTTTCTTTAATATTAAATGTAATAGACCCTAAAATCGGAGGTGTAATGATTATGGGAGATAGAGGTACAGGAAAATCAACTATAGTGAGAGCTTTAGTTGATTTACTTCCTCCGATAGATGTAGTAGAAAACGACCAATATAATTCTGACCCTTACGATCCCGAACTTATGTCAGATGAAGTTTTAGAGAAAATTAAAAATAATGAGAAACTTTCTGTAATACAAGTAAAAACACCTATGGTTGACTTACCATTAGGCGCTACTGAAGATAGAGTATGCGGAACGATTGATATTGAGAAAGCAATTTCGGAGGGAAAAAAAGCTTTTGAACCAGGGTTACTTGCTCAAGCAAACAGAGGTATCTTGTATGTTGACGAAGTTAATTTATTAGATGACCATCTAGTAGATGTTTTGTTAGATTCAGCAGCATCTGGATGGAATACAGTAGAAAGAGAAGGTATATCTATTTGTCATCCAGCACGATTTATTCTCGTAGGTTCTGGTAATCCAGAGGAAGGAGAACTTAGACCACAATTACTAGATAGATTTGGAATGCACGCACAAATAAAAACTGTTAAAGATCCAACACTGAGAGTAAAAATCGTTCAACAACGTGAATTATTCGAAAGAAACCCAAAAGAATTTAACCAAAAATACCAGGAAGAACAAAGTAAATTGATGGAAAAAATCATAAACGCTCGAAAAAATCTTAAAAATGTAACAATAAAATATGAGCTTTTAGAAAAAATATCACAAATATGTTCCGAACTTAATGTAGATGGTTTACGTGGGGACATGGTTACAAGTAGAGCAGCAAAAGCTCTAGTAGCTTTTGAAAGCAGAACAGAAGTTAATCCTAAAGATATATTCACAGTAATAACATTATGTTTAAGACACAGATTAAGAAAAGATCCTTTAGAACAAATAGACTCTGGATTCCGAGTACAAGAAACTTTTAAAAAAATATTTAATTACGAATAAAATACTGTTTTGTTGTGTACAAAACAATATTTTTACTATTTATTAGAAAATATCCCCAACCGGACTTGAACCGGCACGCTTAAAGCGCATGATTTTGAATCATGTGTGTCTACCATTCCACCATGGAGAAAAAACAACATAACCAATATGGTAATACAAAATGAGAATTTTAATTCAAAAATTAACTTAATTTAAAATTACAGGTCTAGTTTCGAATAAACTAAAGTCAGAAATAAAAAATTAAAAGTACAGATTTAAATTTTATAACTAAATTTTTCATTTTTATAAAAAAATGAATTTGACTTAGTAGAGTCAAAAAAAGATTTGAAATAACATTTTATTTTGTAAGCTTTGCATGATTTACTGCATATTAAAAGCCATATTGTTGTAAAGAATTAATTTAAAATTAAAACGTCGAGATCGCCGAAGTTGAACTGTCACACTAACGGTAATTTTTTTTACCTCGAAAAAAATAAAAAATTTTCGCGTTTGTACCTCCATTTTTTCGATTTTTTAAAATTTTTAGGTTTAAAATTTTAAAAATAGCAGAGAATTTTTTGAAATTGTACGAAACAACGTACCTTATATATATATAGTATATAGTTTAGTAAAGTATA